TGGTCTCGATCTCGCTTGGTGGTGCCTCTCTCGATGATTGTTGAGTCAACATTGATTTCGTGCTTGAGTTGGAGGGCCCTCCCTCCATCCATCCATCGAGTCAAGTAATTCGCTATCGGAAATTTTTCCGCCGCCTATATCATCTCATGCTTCTTGTTTCTCCGAATTGGTTCCTAGTCTGAGTCAATCAAGATTCGCCATCAAGAGAGGGAAAGGGAAGAGCCTTTACTTTAGGTTAGGCCGGTCTCGGCATTCACGCAATTCCCCCGTCCATCGATCGATCACGCGAGTACGCATCCAGTCAGCACATAGCGAACGAAAAAAGCATTCATCCTAGATTGGATTCTCTTCCTCAAAAAAAATGTCTATCAATTGATCCCTATCCCTATTCATTCGGTCAAAGTCTCCACGGCCTTTTCACGCCCCTCTACTGAGAGGCGCACCATGTTGATAGGAATCGGCAAAGACCTTCTTGTACACGTCCTCGAGGGCAGCATTCATGGCAATCATCACTACTTTCTCCCGAGGGCATGGTATGGCTTTGTTCTTGGTGTTGTTTAATAGATGTCGAGTGCCGCTTTTCCCCGTCCGAGAATCTCCATCTGCTCTAAGTGGGCGAGCTAGAATCCTTATGTCAGGTTGGTTGTTCAAAAGACTTTCTCTTTACCCTTTGCATCTTCATCTTTTTGAAAGCCCAGACCCGGATCTTCATTAGTCCTATTTCAGGTGCAAAGCCTCTTCAATAAAGACCTCTTTCTCTCTTTCTTTTCTTTCTCCCCCATTTATCATTTTGTTGATTGAAAGAGGATAAGCGCTATCCATTGAGTAAAGGGAGGGTTTGCTACAGTGATTCGGGCGGTGGGTGGCCCCTTCGAGAGTTGCGGGTCCTTGTCGCTGCATGAGTGGTAGCTCACGCTCAAAACTCCTCCGACACGAGTCCTAGTCGTTGCGCTGCGGCCCCTTTCCCGGCTTCGCTTGCGCGATTTGCACTTCTAATTGGTTCCATCCATCCCCGACCCTAATGAATGGACTATGAAGGGGTCAGTCAGTCAAGTGGTTCGGGTTCTCGGTCGGTTCCCGTTCGCCTGCCCCCCTCTAAGTCCATTAGTGGGTAGGGTGGTCAACTTAGAGGGCGCCGGCCTACTCTTCAGACGTGTCCTCGACAACCTGGCGGTTGTTCGGTCTCCGCTTTTGGGGGCGGGAGTGCTTGGTCGCTGGGCTTTCCTTTTCCTCAACCAATTCGGTTGTGTCAGCCTGGTCTAACATTTTGTTATGAGCTGGCTGGACAAAGATGGATTGAAGGGGCGTATAGCCTTTGAGTTCAAGTGGCACAGGACCTTCGATCGACCATGGGGCGTATTCTACCCTTACCGAATTCATTCTATTGAAGCGTAACGTAAAAAGATCCTTCTCATGTTGCATTTCTTTGGTTTGGAAGTTCCAGAATGTTGTCTGTGGATTTCTAACAAAGGAAAGCCCTCTTATGCCATTTGATTCATTCAAGTTCCGTGCTGCTCGCCACTCCCCGAGGCCAAGGACGGGGTCGAACCGTCATTCCAGGATTTGCAGTCCGATACATTTCCATTATGTTACCTAGCCAAACCCGCCACCTCATGTGCCAAAGTCAAATGATTGTTCTTCCGTCTCCGCTCCCTCTTTTTCTACATATGCGGTGGCGGGCGGAGCGCTCTATATGACCGGCGGCGGGTTACCAGAGAAGAGGGGACCACTTCTTTCTCCCTTGCCTTGCTCAATCTTCCTTTTCTGATTGAAAGTAGCAAGCCACTCCACTACTGGTACAGAGGCCAGATAGAAGGTTGCTCATCCAGCCCAGCGGATCCATTGTTTATGCGGCAGTGCGATGCAAAAAGGTAAGCTTAGTAAGGTATAGGTTGGGGAAAACTCCAAAACTAGGGTTCCAAAAAGCTTACCTTATATATATCAAGTTTTCGAAAGGGGCACCCCTACTATATATACCCCTAAACTACAAGCTAGCGCGCAACGGCTTTTCAGCCGTTGTTACTTGCTGCTTGCAGGCTCGAAAATCTCTCTTTCGCCTCTCTTCCCTGTCTCCATTCTGATTGAGTCGCTTCTTCCTTCGCGCAAGGGCTTGGTTCGCCCCCTGTTGTCTTGCATTTTGTGATCCTACGCTTCAGTCTGCGTTTTTCGGATAGCCGGGATCCGACGTTGATTTCCGATTTAAATGTCAGCTCCAGGTTTTGGGCGGCCCATCTGGTTAGTTCAGCTATCACTGCTGTAAGCCCCTGCGCTTGTTCGGCTGCGTACTCCCCGTCCGCCTATCTCACACTCCCAAAGCATATTTCTTATTTCAGATTTCATTTTCCTTTCCTGCATCTTTCTTTCTATCCGGCTTCGTGCAGATAGATGTTTGCCGGGGGAGATTGGTGCTCCTTGAGGTATGCCCTTCCGGTGGGTTCTTCCCTTCTCTGTCTTTTCCATCCAGTGCCCGCACTGCGTCAGAAAATCTTCGTCTTCGATCTCTTTTCGCAACGCAATAAAAAAAAAGAAGTCTAACAGTTTCTCTCGGCATCTGTCTTTGAAGTCATTGATCTCATATCTAGAAGGTTGCAGGGGGGTCTGCGTTCACTATGAAGCCTACGCCCGTCCATTCCTTTCAAGCTTGATCCCGCCCTTAGACTCCTTACGCTGTTCGACTGAACTCGTTGGCTCCGCGCTCTATTCGGTCGGAACCCGGTTCGAGAACCTTCTCTCATAGATTCCCTTCACCAAGTCATCGCCAGCAATCAGCTCAACTCCCTTGGTTGGTGTCAAAGGGCGAGTTCCTTTCTTGTCTTGCCCAAAAACTTTCTTTATTCTCATTGGAGAAAGACTCTCCCGCGGCAAGGTTTTACACATAGGGCCAGCTGCTTTCTTTATCTCGCTTGCCGTTAGTCCGTCTAGCGCCTTTCGGTTGGGGTCCGCCCCGGGAGTTAGACCGCTTGGGTTATATTTTTTTTATAGTCTCTAAGGCAGTCAACGTGTCAGCCATTCTTCTCCCATTAGACTTTTTTGAAATCCTTTGCTCTTTTTCCTTCTCTCTTCCAGTTCTCTCCCTCTACTTTATTTGACAGGGGCGGAGAATACCACTCTATCAATAACAAGAAGAAAGTAGCAATTCAGTTTCAAATGGTTTGAGCTTGGAAGCAACTTGCTATCTATCGATAGGCGAGAACAGACTGCTATTGGCTGCTTCGCCTATCTATTCTATGTTGGCCGGCTTGGAGACATCAGAGGAAGACCATCATCTCTATCCGGGTACGATCATAGCTTCATTCATTCGTTGAACCTTGGGGATAACAACCATTAACATTGAGGTCAATCACCACACCACCTCTATCATACATACGACATTACATGACGCGAGAGTGCATGGTCAACACACACCTAAAGCGCCTACGTTCCGCTTGCAGCCAATACAACCACAACCTAACTTGCACGAGATTCAACAACCGAAGCTACTAGTAGTCCCGAGGGGACGGCATCCTCCTATAATAGTTAGCAGTACTGAACAAGCGAGTCATCGGTTCGGGGAAAGAGAAAGAAAAGGAAGCAGCCGAATGGATTCGCATTCCATTGAAGTAGGGTTCCAAACCCACCATTCCGGCCTATTATTGATAGGGATTATTATCAATAAGATTGAGTCCAATGTGGTCGAGCAACTAAGTAAGATGCCCGCCTTTCTATGCTGTGACTCCTCTTGACTTTGATCGCGAACTTTGGGACATGATGGATGCTCTTTCTCATCCTGATCGAGATGTGCTTTCAGCGATGGGATTGGAGCCTCTCTACTGTCTCCGCCGCGTGGCAGTGAATGAGAACATGAGTTGAGCTGCTGCTCGCAATTGGGATTCACGAGATCCTGTTAGTACATGTGATTAACCAATTGAGAGATGGACACAACCCAAGGAGGATCGTCTTAGCAGAGACTATCGATGGATTGGATGCTCATTTTCTAAACTTCAGCCTTCCTTACGCAGGGCAGGCTCACCTTCATACGCTGCCACTAACCATACGGACGAGACAAAGATGGCTAACCTTCCCTTACTCAACTAAGGGAAAACCAGGGGAAAGATAATGGAAGGAAAGCTCACGCACAAGAAGAGGGGCACATCTGCAGCTGCCCAGACACACAAGATTGTCCGCGAGGGACTCGGGCATTACACCCGCAGACTGGAATCATTAACCGATCATGAAAATAGACCAGATATTTCACGAGACAGGGTGGGTGCCTTGATCTTTGCATGTGAGACTTGCAGTGGTAGACTTTCTTGTGTTGTGGCGCACCTCCCTCTGAGCTTGTTCCGTTCCACCCATCATACCTAATACATAACAGACTCTCGGAGCTAAGCTGGACTGGATCTTTTTCTAAGTTGAAAAACATAAAACAGAAAAAGTGCTCTCCAATTTAAAAGCATGCATACATCTACTAGCATGAAATTCCATACCTGATTGAGAGGATAGGACCCTTCCATGTAAGAGTAAGAATGCTTCCTTGCTTTGATGTGTGGTGAGATACACGAGTGTGAGAGAGGAGAAAAGAAAAGTTAAAGTACACTACCCTCGACTCTTCCTTCTACTCCCTCTTTGAACCTCGTTCTTTGGCTTTGATATCCTCTCTATACTACCATCCTTTACTTTACCCTTTTTCGGCCTAACGACTGCTAATTGAGGAATTTTTTGCTTCAAAGGCTCTGCTCCGTCAGGCCTTCTCTCTAAAATGGGCTTGGTCTAATAGTCCTAATAGAATAGGCAATGGAATTGATTTACGTGCGAGTTACCCTTTTAGTGCTGAAATGAACACCAAGCCAAGGGTTGGTTTAAGCGGATGACCCCAGGCTCTCTTCGGAATGGATGGTGGTTCACTGTCTTGACTCGAGTTATTATCTAAGAGTCAGATCGCTTCTTAGCCAACCGAGTGAATGAGAAAGAATGGAATTTCTAGCTATGATTCAAAAGAAAAAGAATCAAAGGTTACGCTCCTCGAAGCAGGTGATTTTTCTATCTGCTACCTAGATATTCAAACAACAACCCTTTCCTCGGCCGTGGTGAAGAAGGATTGAGAAGGCCATGTGTTAAGCATAGTGACACCGATCCGCTTTGAGGAGGGAGATTTTGATTGCTGCTAGCCGGAAGGAAGGTGGATTGACTTCGAAGCTTTAGGAATTTTTTATCCTCGATGGAATGACATGGAAGTGAAAGCCTTTATAGAGGAAGGTTTAAAACCTTACTAAAAAGATAGAAGAGTGATGTCAAAGACGAAGAAAAAAAGTTCCTGCTTTGGGTTAATTGAATCAAGAGTAACACTTGAAATTGAATCAGGAATCCTATTCTAAAATTTCACTTATAAAAGCAGCCGTACGAGACCACCTGCAAAAAAGAATAGAAGTTAGATCATATATCATATCTCCGAATCGAAAAAAGTCTGTTTGAAGGACCCATGGGGCGGTAACTATAAGGGAGGAGTTTAAACCCGGCATTCTCCGACATTGATTCCTAACGACGATAGCTCTACTTTTAGTAAAAAAAAAAACGAAACATTTCTCCCCGATTCGTGTCCTATCACTAGTGCTTACTCTCGATCCAAGAATACGACAAACCTGGTTAGTTTATGATAAAAAAGTAAAAAAGACCAATAAAATAGCCTTTCATTTCATTTACGTTAGTGTCTTCTGGATTCTTCCCTTTTTTAGCCACTAATAAGGAAGGAATGCAGTCTCGCGGAAAGTCTTCCACCGAAGTTCGACGACCTACCGGTTACCAAGCCACACCTTGATAAAATAAAGAGTGTTTTCTATTTTTTTTTTCCTTTCTTTTTCAGTTGAAACACAGTACGATCTTTTCAACGGGCTGGGCATCGGCTCAGAGCGCGATATCCCTACTGAGCTTGCATAGCGAGGATTGCTTTTTTTCTTTATTTATTGCTCGTACATACGGGGGAAGTTTCGGGCAAAAGCAGAAAAAACCCGAAAAAAAGAAAGAAAGCAAGATCATAACCTTCCTATGTTGCATTTTTGCTTATTTTATCCTGATAATTGAGTGAGGGATAAACATAAGGGTAGGTTTTAGTTCAGTTCGTTCATGACGTGGTATACATATTCTTTCTCGTTTGGTGCATTCTCCGTCTTTCAGAGGCTAAGCCTTCTAAATTGGTCACAGCAGGAAACCCATTCATCGTGGGTTTCAGTTCTTTGATCGAGTTGAGGTTTTTATTCTTCCAACGAAGTCCTTTGCTTTTGCTGGGGGCAGAGAGTACGTCCATTCTTTTTTAGTCGAGTTAGGAGATCAGCCTTTCTTTAAGTCGAACAGCTTCCGTCAAATCATGAGTTCGGACTTTGGCCCTTGATTCGTACTAGCAATTAGGAGATCGTCCTCGGACAAAGAGCTAAACAGCCTTAGATTTGATTTGATGCCGACGTTGAATCAAACCACTTCTTTTTCAGAGCACTAAAATCAGTAGAGACACCCGAATGGGAAGAGGCGGCATCGGCTAGCTGTTAGAATGGTCGTACATGGGTTATAGGAGCAAGAGTACAGGCGCTCTTGGACAAGTCAAATTTCGAAGCCGCTTCATTGTCTAAAAACTTTCAGCGGGGAGCAGCAGCAGCGCTTGAACGAGATAGGGAAAAGAAAACTGAAACTTCCCCATGCTCCAGCATGGAAAGGATTCTAAATTAAGAGCAAACAATCTCCATCTCCATTTCATTTTCCCTCAATTATCAGCCCAGAAAGAGTAGTAGGCCTAGGCTTAACATACGCGCTAAGACAAATCTCCTTGTCTAAGAAGGTCCTTAATCACATCATAAGCCTTTTCTCCTTCGCATCACTCATCGCCCTCGATTTGCTCTCTCAGTATCCCCAGATTTTGGAATGGTTCTTTCCGCCGTGAACTGCCAAAGTGGTTAGTCTGCGACCCCCCCTCATTTCCCGTAAGTGAGAGCACTGCCCGAACTCCATTCTAGAGGGCCACCTGCGCTACCAATCCATCTAAATAAGGTCTTCTCCCGTCTTCTTCCCTCTTCCTACGGTCTTGACCTGCAAAGTTACTTCCGAAAGCTCCCAATAGGCCAAGTAGCCGCAATTAAACTAATAGAGTAAGTAGGAAGGAGCTCTAGATGGGATTCACACGCAGCTTTTTATTCACTATTTACCCTACGCGCCTGCCCTTCGGGGACCTGGCATGAATCTCCGACCGTAGCGTAGCCTTCGCTGCCCTTTTATCTTATCCGATGATGTTTAGCAATCGAAAGGACAGGTCAAACGAACTGATTCGTATCCTAGTCTCCGATCGATTTCGTACCGTCACTGTAGAGGGAATTATCTCTTTCCGCTGCTAACTGCAAAGACACTCGAGGGAGTAGGACTGACCACCTCACCTTTTGGGAAAAGTTGGTAATCCGCCCTCTATGATTCCCCAATCCCCTCACGTCAACACAGGAGCACGTCAACACAGGAGTTGAGGGTACACCCATGCATATGTGTAGCTTTTGGCTCCGGTTCCATACTGTCTAATCTCCTAGGTCTTTCAGCTGAAGTCCGAAGAATCGATGGTCCCGCCAATTACTTCTGGAGCCCCTTTGTTCGTATCACTCATCGGCCTCGCTTAGGTTCCTCTCGATTATCCCCGGATTGGAGGATCACCTTTGACCTGCCCGACATGCTGTTGACTTGGAGATGAATTCTCCGGCCGTACCTTCTGCGGTCCTTACGCTTGGGCGGTCATGTTGGGACCAAAGAAAAGTAGAAGCCTCAACCGTGTCGAAGGCATTATAACTAAAGTACGCGACCTCAAAAATCAACATCTACATCCCGTCGCTACCCTTTCAGCCCTTTCAATGTTCATCTTCCCGCGTGAGGGTGATCAGCCTTCTCGTTCACGAAGGCAACCGAGTTGCTCATGGGAAGGAGCATGTGAGGGAGAAGGACCATTATTCGTCTCTTCGAACGGAGCCCAGGTTGAATTCGCCCCCGGGTTTCCTTTTGTATACTATGTATAACCTCCTAATCAACAGACCTTTCCCGAATGAATAACCATTCATTTCATGAAAAACCTGCGCTTGTTAGCAGCTAAATCACTCTCTCCTCTCGTAGTGGGCCTCTTTTCTTTCCCCCGCTGGCATGATAAAAGGGTCCATTCCACTATCTCTTCTTCTTGTGAGAATAAATAGAGGGGTGTGCTTTCCCTTTGAATGAGTAGATCTTCCAGCCCCCGTGCCTCCCTTTACTCAATGCTCCTGAAGTCCGAAAAGGAGACTGAGTGAACAGGGGGCAGGGAAGTGAAGTTACAGAAATGGTAGTCGTGGACTGGTACCGTAGTACTGCCTACTTTTGTCCTTATTGTGATCCCTCACTCTGGGCTAAGAGAGTCTCTTAAGTGCTAGCGTGGCGGGAGAGCAAATAGCAATGAACCAACTCTACATAGTTCCCCCTACCAAGAACTACTAGAGCTCTCTATGCGAGGAAAAGGGTAAAGATAGGCGGATTGACGCATCTGAGCAGGCAGGGAATACTTAGTGCTTGGAATATGAATGCTATGAGGCTTGGGCGAGAGAGCAGGTCTAGGAGGCCCAGATATTGCATCATGTTAAAGCAGAAAAAACCCATAAGAGCTGTAAACAAGTGAGATAGGCACGAAAGGGGGGCATTCTGGGGATGTCTTTCATCAGCCAGCACCTTCAACAGCCAGTAGGACAGATGCCGACACAGATTCGATTCCAGATTCAAGATAGGGTACGCCCGAGGACCAGGCATGGCGGGATAAAGCAACAAGCAGCAAGGGATTGGCTGAATAGAACAGATGCGACCGGGAATGGGATATTGAATGGAAAGACCGAAAGCGACGTACGTACTGGATTGACCAGCGTGTGCCAACTACTCTACTTCCCTATTTCTTCCTTTTTAACCCCCCCTTATTGGTGCACTCTTTCCCCCAATTCACCGATAGAGAAGAAAGAGATAAGCAATGACCGGACTAGACCAATCAAAGCGGACCAAGGTTTTTGTTAGCCAACCGCGCCTATTACAGCGCCTCTATTACAGAAGCGAAAGCGATGTGCCCTATTGACCAGCCGAAGAGCATCCAACTAAAAGAATGAATGGGAAGCAGGCCCGGTCTATATTGCTCTAGATATCTTTACTTCACCTCTCCTCTACCTATTCAACTAATTGAATTCCGGATATAAGCTTACCCTTTAGTGCCTGCTGATCCGTCTTTTCTATTAACTCAAACTACTATACGCCGTGAGGCTTTTTCGGGAAGAAGAAGGCCTCGCAGACTCGACCAGAGCCAACCATCTGAAAGTAGTAGCATCTCAACTCAAGGAATAGCTAAGCAAGAGAGAGCATCTTCAGACCACATCTCAGTAGTGACGAGCCACAGAGCTAGACAAGAGAAGCGCTGTCTCATTAGCATATCAGCCAACGTAGCCGGCGCTTCTTCGAGTTCGTGCCAAAGTCTATCTTTCGTGCTTAGCGCTTGTCATTTGTCAAGACCCTTTTTATCACTAGCCTAGCATCTATTAGCATGATCGTAGCGGCCTCCGTTCCAAGACCCGTCTCTTTTGAAATGCCACAAGAGGTCAATTGCTACAAGAAGAAAGAGCGTACAAGTCAAAAGCTCAATCTATCTTTCCTATCCAAGTCGTAATTCGTAGGCTTTCCCTCATCAATAGGGAGCTAGAAGAAGCGAGCAGAATCCATTGAAAGTCCCGTCTGTCTCCTAGATGGAGTCGCTAAAAAAGAAGCAAAGTGCATTAGTCACAGAGTGAAGCATAAGGACGAATGGAGTGAGCAAGCACGGAGCGAGCCATAGAACGAGCTAAGCCAACTCAAGAGAGAGCAAATCAGTGCACAGCTGTGAGTGAAGTCACATTGGTAGTAGCATCTCAGTAGTAGGAAACAGCCGGCATGACAAGACAAGGCGTGGGTAGTAAAGGCAGTTCAGTAGACAGAGTAGGGTAGCGGATCTCAAGCTAGAGCGAATCAAGTACGGAGGTTTCGGGTTATGAGATCTCTTAAGGTTCAAGCGTCAGTCATAAAATAATCAGCTTATATAGAGTCTATATTATATAGCATGCCATACCCCCCTCCGGTTTGTTTCTAAAGATCGATGTCCCGATCGTTTAATGCAGCCTGCTGCTCCGCGGAGAATTCATCTCGCGGATGGGGGATCGACGCTCGCTGTACGATGCTATTGAGTTCCTCCTTAGGCAGTCGTTGTATGATGCTATCTAGTTCCCCCCTATCCGGAAATACATCTACAGGCGCTTGCTGGCCCCCTACTAATGGTGGGGGGCCGGCCGGTCATCCAACATCGGTGGCGCTAGAGTCAAATCTAAATTCAAATCACTCCTATATGGAATGGGCTGACCAAGCATCAGAGGAATCAACAACTCTTGGTCCTCAAACTAAAGAGACAAAGGAAAAGGAATGGCTTAGCTCTAGCACTTGCACTTGACTCCTTTCGTTCGAAGGTTCACTCCTACCTTCAATCGTACAAGACTAGCAACAGTCCTTACTTTCTGACTTGAATCACTAACTACAGCTACTCCGTTCAGTTCCTTCCTCCCTTCACTCATGCTAAACAGAAGAAGTAAAATTATAGGCTTTTTTTGACATCTCGATTTGACAATACTGTGAATAGATAGTTTGAGCTTGAATAATGATGGATTGAGGCTACCCCTTAATGACTTGCCTTAGAGCATAGGATTGAGCACCTTCGGACAAGTCCTAAAGAAGAAGATAACAAGCGAATAACGAGGAAAGCAGCTACTATCCTTTCGTTCGGAGATTCACTTCAAACCTGTATTAACGATCATGAAAACAGTGATTCTATTAACTGAAACGGTTTGCTTTACAGTTCGTATATCTATCTCGTACAGTTCAAGTCCTCCATCTTAATCCATTCTATTTCGTACCTATAAAATTCGTATATCGAGTTCTAATTATACTATAAAGTTTCAGAAGGAAGATGCTTATTCGTACATTATCTAGTTCGTACTCCACCGTTAAACCATTATTTGCAGTAATACAAGCAAACAAAGAAAGTCACTTCTTTTCTTATTTTTCAATTACTTAAGCTGACATTATCAGGGTCATCATAGCATTAATGTGCTGTTTTCATTGTCATCACCTTCTTTTTCAACTGTATTGAGGATAACATACTCCTTGCTTCCGACTTGATTCATAATTTCCACCAGGTAAAGAAAAACTAGTTTTTGTTGTCAGTGAAGTTACGAGTTCGATCTAGTTTCGATGAGTGAAGTCAAGGCTCTTCAAGACCTTGGTGCTGCCAGGCTTTCTCGTCCTAACTGCCTCCTAGCTAAGCGGAAGACTCAACCGATTATTCACCATCTTTAGATGGTGAAGTCGATGCACTGTCCCTATCCTTTCCAGAAGCCTTACAAAAGCCAGTTGGTGAGAGATCACCGAGTCAGGAACAGCCAAGGGATTCATTCAAGTAAAGTAATCTTCCCTTCCCATAACTATCTGGGTTATATCCACTCGGACCCGGGGATGGGAAAACAAAGGAGGATACCCCTTACTCAAGGTATGGAGACGCGGAGCCAGTGGTCTTATCTTCAATCCGTACTAGACCTTCCTTGTCCCAGTCTCTCACTTCCACTTCTCACGAAACCTCTGGTCTTCACTTTAGAGAGTCAGTGTCCCACCTGCTTTCGTGTGTTGACTGAGTAGCTCGACAGTTATCTAGAGGCACTTGGCCCTAACTATAGGGTTTCACCCCTAGTAAGCCTTTCCAAAAGGAATCCGAAAACAGTCTCTTTTTCGGGAGAACCTCTAACTTCAGAGTCCGACCGGGCACCTCCAACTACAGATCCAACAGTCTCTTCAGTATCCATCCGGGTCGGGTCGGCTTGAGAACCTACCCAAGATCCGATCCGGCACATCGTCCTTTCTTGTGCACGACAAGGAGGAAGGGTCTGTTCTCAAAGACGGATTGCTCGCGGCTAGTCTCGTTGTTCTCAAAGGCTTCTGATTCAACTTGGTGTTACGCATCTACGAATTTGCTAGATTCAGTCCCGTCTTTGTCCTCAACACCCAGTGCAGAGTACTTGCTGTTAAGACCAGCTATTTCTACAACTATTGTGTATGCAGTTTAAGGATCGAAAAAAGCCAGTTCGTGCTTAAGCTGGACAAGACTACCCAGAAGCTCAATAACCGAAATCAAGATATAAGCTAAAAAGACCAGGTGCAGGCGGCGGACAGGGCATAGGTAGCGCACATAAAGAAGATGAAAGCAGGGCGAGCTATATGTAACAATTCCGTGAGCAGAAATTGAACTGAACGTTCCAAGTGCATCCAGCAGGAATCGAACCTACGAATTTGCCTCTTTATTAGGTTGGTATAGGTTGGGCGCTTTAACCATTCAGCCATAGATGCAAAAAGAATCAGCGAGTGAACTAGGTTTTGGTATTCCTTCTCGAGCTTCTATTTCTTCCGTCAAAGAAGATTCGGGAAAAGATAGAATAGGAAGACGTGTTTCCAGAACGAACAAGATAGGGGTTGAGAAGGGGGAGTTAGCAAAGTTAGACAAGATCGGAATGGGCATAGGAACATGTATGGATGTACCAGATCGGCTAATGCTCGCAGGTTGGTGCGATGTATTCCACCAGTTGACTGAAGACTTTATTATTGGTATATCCATCGGTCCAGCACGGATTGAAATAGAAGCCGGTTCGACAGGAAGCTTTTGAAAACACAATGCACCCAGGTAAATAAGGAACGAGATGAATACAGAGGTTAAACGAGCGTCCCACACCCAAAAGGTGCCCCACATAGGTCTTCCCCGAAACCCCCCAGTAACTAAGGTAAACAACGTAAAAAAAGCACCCATTTCTATACCGGTTCCGGAAGAGCGAAGAAAAAGGGGATGTTTTGTTAATAGGAACAAGAAAGTGTTTATAGCCGTAGCGATATAAAGAAGAATACTCATCCGAGCCGCAGGAACATGTACATATGGAATACGAGAATTTCCACCTTGTTGAAGATCTAGTGGTGCTACCCGAAGACTTAAATGAATAGCCATCGCTGTTAAGAACAACCGAGATCCAATGAGAATTTGCGCGTAGCTTCTGGTCTTTGACATCAAAAAAGAAGGTTGTAATAACGAAAGGGACATGTGATAATTTCGTCCTAGCTAGTAGAACAAGAAAGACATAGATCTATATTCAATATGCAATCAAAGGATTTCCCCCAACGAAGAATTCCTCTTGCTTTGTTTTCGCTCCGCTCGTGCGTGGCGCTCCTTGCTCGCGGAGCGGCATACCGGAAAAAAACAGAAAGAAGCTCCTATAGGAAGAGGTTAGCCCTTGTAACTTCCCGTATTATCCTCTTATAAGGAATAGTCGAGCGCGTACCAGTTTCTTCCAGACTAGTCACGTAGTACTGGTACGTGTGTAGAGAAAGGGTCTCCCCTTGAGGAGAAAACATAATCCCTCGGATTTCATTTCGTTTGGAAATTATGTTTAGGGGGGAGAAGCCATCCTCAACTAAAGCGGCTTCCACTCTCTTTTCTATCAAGAGTTGGGCATTGATCATGCGATCTATTGATTCGACGGGTAGGTTTTTACCGATCGAAGGAACGAGCGAGCGCCTATAAAGTTCTTTTCTTCGCTCTAAATCGGATAAGTGAAGACCCACCTCAAAGGGGGCGGGCGCTGGGCCTTCTTTCTTTGAGTCACTCGCTCCGGGGAGATCTTCTTTTCTTTGGTAGGGATGGGACTAAAGAGCTCTAACAGAAGAGCGGCAACAGCTTATCCGAAAAAACCTGTTCTCTTATCGAAAAACGTCTCGCTTTGAACATTCTCCTTTATCGGGATCCTAGCCCAACCAAGGGTTCTAGAGAAAATTCATTCTTCCTGGTCAAAGCTAGCTAAGGGAATAGCACCATCTTCTCTCTTTCATGACTTTCTTGTTGATTGAGACCCTCTCTTGACTGTTGACTTCCCTCCCTTTAGAGCTGTGAAAGAAAAATCTCCAGTCGCATTCGATCTAGAGTAAAGTAGCCCTTCTTCCTTGTTCACAGAAACCATTTTCTAAAGAGCAAGAGCAGCTTTCATCCCCGAGGGTCACTGTTTACTACGCTATTCTTCCCATTTCGAAAGGGGAGTCCCCAGACGCACCACTCTGAGTAGCCCTTCCCGCCAAGCCAAGGAAAGAAGGCAAGGTGTCCTTAGAAAGGCTAAGACTAGTGTCAAGAAAAAAAGCTTAGTCGTTGTCAACTCCGAGGGTGACTTCACTAACGGGATTTCTATTTAATTAAGAGCCTGGTCCGGGCATTGACTCATTGAGAGCAGACGAAGACTAAGAAGACTTTCGGATAGCACGTGAGATCAACTACTTCGAATACGCTACCATCTGTCTTCGATTATGCTCGTTCTACTTTGAGGGAGAGATCTTTAAGGAGACGGGATTCCACTATTATATATGAATATATGATCCCACCACTTGAAACTGATTAAACAACAGCCATTCTTCTTCCAAGAGAAAGAAGAGCAAGACCATCGCTTATTCTTCATCAATCTTCCTTTATGCCTCTGTCGTCTTTTGCTGGGTTAAGGCCTGCTGAGACAATAGATAGTCAGGCAGGTGGCCTAGCCCTAGCTAAGAGAGATTCTTTAACCACGAAAACATCAACCATTTAATCGGCTTTTCACTCCTCCACCACTTCTTACCTACTCCAGTCTCTCTAAGATTCCATGAAATATCAGAAAGCAGAATCTTAATCCTAATCAGACTGACCAAGAGCAATCGCAGCTGAGTCAACTCTATCCATTCTTGTTTCAAGCTAAAAACTTGAGGAAGAAGAGCTTATTCAACTCGAGTTCGCCACAGAACCCATCTCTGGAACCGAAGCCAAGGCCCAAGTTCAACCTTCACCACGTGAACACTACAAGCTAGTCTCATCCTTATGCCCTATCCTTTCTATCTATATGTTGATTGATACCCTCAGGTTCCTTCTCTCCTTTTAAGGACGTTAGCAAGAAGCGCTTAACGCCGGTTTCTTTCCCTAAAAAAGAAGTGAATCTGGAAGTGACTCCGCTAAGGCTAAGACTTCTTCCTTTCTAGCCCTTGAAATCCGTCCACTAGAAACGGATGCGTGAACAAGAACAGAATCTAGTGAAAGCAGAACCAGCGCTTAAGAAAGAGTAGGATAAGTTGGCACGTCTTTCACTTGGCTACGAAACTATGCTATGATTCCGTTCTCGAAAAAAAAAAAAGAAAAAAGTAGCCCTGCCTACAACAGCAGAAAGAGAACTGCGGGAAGAGCAGATAAGAGAAGAGCTTATCCCCCCCTCGGGTCAAAGAAGACCAAGAAAATCTCGATTCAACATAAGCTTGGGATGCTAATAAGGAGGACCTTGCCGGGTTCGTTCAATCAACAAGCCTTAACGCCCTTGAGACGGGATCAACTCCTTTTATAAATATGATACCACCAAAGTCAAGCAGCACTGACTTCTTCCTATTACTACGCTCCGTACCCTGGCTAGAGAGCATGAATGACTCTTCCCAGGAACGATCAGATGCAAACGCTGTTAAAAGCGCCTTTCCCATGTGGAAGAAGTTACTTGCGTGCCTTATCCTTCTCCTATTGCTACTCCTAACCTCCACAGAACACTTGCTACCGCTATCTTGGGATAAATGCTATTTCCTAATTCCAATGCCTTACTTCCTTCTCAAAAAGAAGGATTTGATGCTCTTAAACTTCCCTTAATTTATAACTGTTTATAAAAAACTATTCTTCCCTTACTGTTGGAAGATTCTCGTCTTGCGCTTTCTTCTTCTATCAGAGAGGGATCTTAGCCTACCGGTGACCGCCTCTATGAGGACCTTTGGACGGAGTTTTATTGATCCACTATCTTACTTGAATGAAGAAAGAAAGATCTTTATATACACAATTTTATGTACGAAGGCTGTTAATCCCAACCACTCCTAGATGCAAAGATAAAGAATTGCATTTGATTACACGAGATGATTCAAATCGGAAGTAGTGCTTTCTACCGTACGATCCTAAAGTAGGAAAAGAGCTTTATTCCATTAAGATATTCTATCTCGAGTTACCGTCGCATCAAGAGGAAAGAGCCAAGCAAGGGTTAGCTTTGCTCATGCCAAACAACTAAAGCAACTGCTCCACAAACCTCCTTTGTGATAAAGTTTGAAAGTCCCACTTTTCCTATCCTTATCCTTAAGGATTTTACTTGACGGTCAAAATCTTGTACATAATCTCTCTCTCTTAAGAGGAATTTCTATTTATTCCTTAACATCAGAACAGTCACTTTTTTCTATTTTATTTATTCCTAGCAAGCACCCTTCTCAGTTATTCTACCAGTTCAATTCACAAGGATAGTTTTCGAGTCTCCTATGGAGTAAGGGGGGGCCAGTTTCTCTTTCTCAAAGGCTCTTTTCATGCTAACCCCAAGAAGTTATTAGTTTTTAACTATCTCTCCTGGCATCTCAGTGCAGTCCTACAGCTCATGGCCTATCTTACCTTACCACAACAAAACAACAAGATTTTAGGTAGGCCTTCCTATTCCAAGCGCTTCCAGCTTAACTAATCATAAATCATAGATTGGTCTCCCTTTATCTTTCTTTTGTTAGAATGGAAAATCTTGAAAAGATTCAATTCAATCTTGCTCCCATTATTCAAAAGGAAGACCGGGAAGGCGAATCCAAACCAGGGCCCTGGAAAGAAAAACCGTCTATAGAGATCAATGTTGTCTCCATTTCACTTTCTTTTTTAAAGGGGAATAAAAGCAAATGCTGCTCTATTCTCCAAGGGCCCCACCCAGATCTGTCGGTAGTCTGGTATGTGTAAGTTATACCAGCCTTCAAACTAGATTGTTGGAGTTCCATTAAGATAAAGTCATCATTCATCTTCCATAGCTGGCATAGCATAGGCGTTCAGCCAAAGCATAAACCCTTTCGTTTAGTTGCTGAAAGTATAGAGAAAAGCTATTCTTCTTCTTGGCTATCTAATGGGAAGGTTCTACCTAAGACCTAAGATAAGAAAGGTGGCTCGAAGGTCTTGCTCCGAAAACATCGACATAGGAGCAGAAGTCCAGTCTACTGACTTGGCTGGCCCCTCAATCTATTTTATTAACCGGGTGTTCACTCAAACTCAAAAAGCCTTTCTGGCACTGGGCATTGTTCCTAATTCAATTCCCTTTCTGCCGGGTGTGAGATCGTATGAGCTCCTCTCTTATAGTAGAGTAGCCGCCCTCCGTGGGAAATACCAAAACTAGCTCCTACTCCCACTCTATCAATTGCAGCGGTTAGGCCTTTTCCTAATGTCCTTTTAAGGCACCAAGAGCGCGATCACTATTCCTTATTGCCGAAAGACAGATCTCAGTACTCGTCTTAGTGCCCGGTATTCGGAGATAGGGAACTTTCCTTCTCTATAAAAAAAGGGATTTCCCGGTCTTCACTCTTCTCTTTTAGTAGAAATTCTGAAACAGCTGAATATAGTAAAGAATCCTGCTAACAGCAGAAAGAGAGCTACGCCTTTTCTTCCTATTTCTATATAACACATAATTCGTGAAAGAAAGGAAAGACAGGGAATCCTACTCAATCTCGCTGAGAAGGACACAGACTACCAGCCTATGCCGACAAGAGCTCCTTTTCTTTATCAGAAAATCTCTCTTTCTTCTTCAATTGAATTGCCCGCTACGCCCCTTCTGCGACTTTCTTTCCTTGCTAGGTGCAAAAGGCTTTTTGTCGGTCGCCGAGAGCTGGAGTTCATCCAATGCAGCCCTTCTCTTCTATACGATAGCACCAACGTCCGATTCTGTGCTTAAGGTTGCTCGTCCACCTGAAGTGGGAGTACCTATGTCAAAAGTCAAAGGAGAGGAATCAATTCTAAGCTAGGGGATCCCCTTCTATAATCGATCCCCTTTCTTCTCTCTTTCCCGAAAAGCTCCATGCTGGTCAGCTGGACAAATTCGGGCGGTCGAGAACTGGTTCAAAAGTAGAAGGTGGTTCAAAACGAGCTAACGCGAGTTTTCTAATTACGCTTTTTCCCGTTTTTGAACATCACTGAGATAGGCTTTTCCCCGAAACATTGACCAGGGAGGGAGAAGTTGATTCATTCAATGGAGCTTTATTTGTTTGATCTAGTAAGGGGGTGTTAGAAATAAATAAGCCACCGCCCGACGAAACAGCGGTTTACAACATAGCGACCCGGGACATCGAGCGAAGAGCTCCAATGCGCGTATTCGGAGCTAGGCGGATGCCGTAGTCGCAGAAGCCGGATCAACATCATGACAACGGCATTCTGGAAACTGTTGGGCCAGACACAATTGGTCTAATGTCTGGGTGCGTATGGCGGTACACTGAGAGCACCTTTCAAGTCGTCAAAGACACCTTTTTAGACAGACTTTGTAGCTATCATCATGTCAGCAGCCCGTGCGAATGCGGGGAACCTTTAAACAACGTGTCCAGGAAAATATTTGAGGAAAGTGCTTTCGACCCGCTGGAAATAAATAAAACTAGTGAGAATGCTAAAATAAAAGCACTGGCCGTTTTCGTTGCTTCTATAATAATAAGTCTCGCGCTCGCGGAATCCGTTTCGCAGCACGGAGTCTACCTCAATCTTGGTTAGTTCAGTTTGAGTTCTTTCTATAGGAAATCAGCCTATCTACCCTCAACCTTTCTTTATGAAAGATGCTTCTGTTAGGTTCTTTATCTCTATGAGTTCCTATAGATTCAAACTCAAACTGAACTAATGAAAAATCAACTCCGGAAGCACTACAAGTTAGAGAAAAGGCAAGAATGACTATACCAATTTATTTAAGAGGGCCGCACCCTGAGCGGATTTGTATGAAGGAAGCCCGGACGGCAAGGAATCCCGTACTGCGGAGGGCTCTGCAATTTGACGAGAAATTACAGGATCACGGGCATGACCATCAGTAGCAGTGTTTAGAGATCCATCAACCAACTGACTACCCGAAAGAGTATCTATGGCTCGGGTAATAACACCTATTGCTTTATTAAGCAAATCCGAAAGCGAAACTTCATTAGGGTAGATAAGCGAACCCAAAAAAACATAACAGCCAACACATAGGCAGGATAAGAGTATTGCCAGAATCTCGGACAATGGGAGCAAACCTTTTTTTTGAATATTTTCAGACAACCGCAAGCCCGAAAAACGATATTTAATATTCCATCTAGGATATCGTTCGGAGAGAAGATGACCCAAACCCCATGAGGGAAAACTTCTGTCAGGTGAGCACAAGAAGCGGGGTCGAGAGGGCCGTAGATGAGCAACGATGTCTGAAACGCCAAGTAGAGCTTTGACGATCTTGATGGATTTTACGCCCTTGCCCCGAGTAAGCGGGTTCTTCATAAGATGCTCCTCCAATTCCGCCTGCTGTTCGAACAAAGTCCTTGGGACCCGAGGCTGAGGAAATTGAATTCCCTGAGGCGGGTAACATTTTTGGGTCTTTCCATTTACCAAAGTATCTACCAAAATAGAAGAAATAACAAGACGATCGGGCCTTTGGTCACTAGAATGAGGTTTAGCTTTCATTGACCTTAAGAAGCTCTCTATTACAATCATGTGTTTCGCATATTAGGATTAATTTGTAAAGCTGCACCGCCAACGCTTTCGTATCCTTACTTAGATCAAAGCAGCTTGGGCGGTACAACTTCAACAATGGGAGATCAGATAGGAGGAAGTAGTTGCCTTCTGATCGAAAAAGGGGGTGACAAGGTTTTTCCTTGCAGCAAAGTGGGAAGATTTCTTTTTCATTCGGCGCGATGAAAAGTAAGTACACTTCTTTAAGTTTAAGCGCCGCAGCTCATGGTTGAACTATTCCCTTACTCTTATAAAAAAGGGCCCTGGGGAGTTTCCCGCCCAACTCCACAAACTCCCATTACCTCAGTTCCAGCCCTTGAAACCTACATATCGACCGGGAGCCCCTCCAGTCTTCTTTCTCTGCAAAAACGAGTCACGCGTGACCCCTTAATTACCAAAAACAAAGAAAATAGATGTTTAATAACGATTCTCATCTTCAATCACCTGAATCTAACCCTCCTTTGTTAGGAAAAGCATACCCCCGGGGCAGTCAATTGTGGGACCACCAGGTTCTACGCCTATTACGGTACACGTTAGACCCAACTCCGCCACTAAATCCAACAATTTTGGAACAAAAGATTCCTTAACTCATGAGCAAAGCCGCCTTCGGCCCTTCGAAACGAAATTCTTTTAATTATAGGAATATAGACTTCCGAATCATACCTAGCGTAAGGGAAGTGTGGAAAGCTGGTCTCAAAAGCCCCATCCAACTCGCCCAAATAAAAATGGAATAAGACGGGCGTTATGAAATGGACCGGTGGAAGCCCTCTTTTTTCCGACCAATCCTTTCCTGGCGTGCCTATGATAGGAAGCTCAAGAAAGGACGAGATCAAGCGCAAAAGAAATGGATCTTTCACTACGGGTTCAAGTTTAGATAAGAGACGAGAACGAGAAACCAGCTGACTGCCCCCTTCCACTCGGCCTTTCTTCGCTGTGTAAATAAGGTCTTAGTATGTATGGGCATTCTGGGCAGGTCGCAATCAGTCGCTGGTCGAAGGTTTGGACCAATTGCAATTCATCACCATCTTGCCCGTTTCCAATTGATGACTGGCTATTATATAAGTGTTGACCTAAGCCCCTGTGCTGGGGCTCGGCTCCCGAACCGTACGTGAGCTGCCTCGTACGGCTCTTCCTAAGAACTTGAAGCCCCCTCTCTCTAAATAGAAATTCGAAAAAAAAAATGCATTTCATTTACAAGACAAAAAAGACTTTTTCAAAAAGCCTTCGCCCTCCTATTCAACGGGGCTATTATAGAAGCAGCTTCGTTCCTTGACTTCTTTGCTCAGTCAAGCTTCCTTGTTCCTTAGTGTAGTCTCGGTCCATAGTTTCAGACTCCGTTCCTTATAGCCTAGTCTATATCCACAGCTGACGTGACTCCGTACCGACGCCTTTCCCTTAGTAGACGGCTAAGTGACTTCGTAACCTTAACCTACTTTCTTACTTTTATATCATAGGCCTTCGTCGGGCTTTCGTCCGTCCCTTCGCCTATAGGCGAAGGCTTGGCTTCGCTATCGCTCATGACTTGGTATAGAGTCCGTGTAGTCGTCGGCCTTCCCACCAGAAAGGCCTATTATATAGTAGTCGGCCTTTCGAATGCCTCCTTCCTTACTTTTCTGAGAAGCCCTTTACGACTATAAAGGACAGGGGCTCTTCACCTTTGGAAACTTAGCTACTTAAGTACGACTCAAGACTAAAGTCAAGGCGAAGGGGGCTCCCAGGCCGGGACATCTGGCAGAATGCTTGGCCTCCTGCGCTGGAAGCGACACCCGAAGGGTGAGCTTCTGGCGGTTAGCTTCTAGCACTAGAGAATAGGCATTAGGCATTCTGAGCTGGAAGGAGGCAAGCAAATGAAGGGAGGCATTCATTACGGGCCGACTACAAGAAGCTTTGCTTCTTAGACTCGACAAGTCGCTTATAGAAGGCTGACCACTACATAAGCCGCTGACGGAGAAAGCTGTAATAGCTTTCCCTTCATCCCTTGCTAAGCCAAGGTCCCAGGTCTCCGAGTCAGCCCGCGCTTTTTCGAAGAATCCTGCACCCATGGGCATACGGCCTGGCAGGCCTTCCCTTTCCGCCGGAGCTTCATGGGCGTTGCCCCGTTCCCCAATCAGATGTTTGGATGTGAGCTATACTCCGCGAGGAGCCAAACGGGCGTATGGCTTTGCCTTGCCATTTGACCTCTCTTCCCGTGTGACTAGGAATGCTCAGTGACAACCTCTCAATTGTCACCGCCTGGCCTCTCTTGCTACCACGGTAGCACCTAGTGTGGTCAGCACCAATCGTGTTCGGGCAACGAAGCTTACACTCATTCACATTGGTTCATCCTGCTATGCCCCGGGCCTTTTGCTCTTATAACGTACAAGGTGGCCGCCCATTCGTCAAGGCCCAGGAATCCGCTGGACATCTCAGCGGCGGGATTGGATACCCGCATCCGATCGAAGTTCCATTTGAGTGCCCCCCTAACATAAAGGAGAGCTCTTTCTAGGTGGGTCGCTTCGCGCAAGTTTTTTTGCTTAGGACCAACGGGTCACACGACAGGTGCACGATCGACTTTGCACGCTCCATCCTTCGTCCCGTCGCCTATCGGCTTGGCAGGCAAGCTACCTTGATCCGTCTTCGGCTTCGATTCGTTATGCTCAGCAGCTCCAACAAGCCCTAAAGTATCTTGCCGCCTAAAACTCTGCCAAGAAAGCGCTGCTTTACGTTTGATCCTATGTGCCCAGAGAATGCTATGCGTTCTCCACTTTCGGACCTCGCAAAGAGAGAACGTGTTTTTTCCTCTGAGTTTATCCTCTCTCATTCGCGGAGCGAAGAAAGCGGGCTTTGCCCCAGCTACCGCTATCCTTGGGAAACAAAAAGAGCTACCGAAGGAAAGGGATGCAGTCTCTCCCTTGGCCTTTGGAGAGGAGAAGGCAGAAAAGAAAACGTCCTTCGCGCAAGTTTTTTTGCTTCCTGCGCCCTTACTAGTAAAGGGGCTCTTCGACCAAGGAGACATTCTGGTAGGAAGGCCGACCACTACATAAGCCGCCATCAGTCCAGGAGAGAAGCAAGCTACCTTTATTTTATCATCCTTTCCGGGCAGGGAAGAGAACGAAAATAGGCCGCGGATGGTGGTCGTGGTAGGTTCGAGGATCTTAGGCGGCGGAGCGAACTCCTCTATCGTGTTCAATTTCCTCAGGCTGACCCCCTCAATCCATCGTACTGGAGCGATCCGAGAAGAACGATTAGGGTCATATTCTATCCTTTCTACAATGCCCATAGACGAAGTGCTTCGTTTCAGATCAATTCTTCGCTGCAATCGCTTCGATCCACCCCCTCGGTGAAAAACCGTAATACGCCCTGAAGAATTCCTACCAGCAGACTTCCCTGTACTCAAAGTGAATTGTCTAAGTGCTCTCCTTTGTCTCATTCTCGATCTCGAAATCATTCGATTCCGTCCGAATTAGCTCCTACTCCTAATCCTTCTTTTCCTTCACCGTCGTTGGTCCTTCGTTCGTAGTGGTCATTGTTAAAAAACCCCTCTTTGACATCACATGCATCATCCGGGCGGGCAACCTCCGGTGCGGTAGGGCTCTTTCATACGACTTGCATGTGTTAAGCATATAGCTAGCGTTCCTTCTGAGCCAAAATTATTCTTTTGACTATGATTGGGCCCTGCAGTGGTAGAACCTGATGAACCGGGTGTACTACCTCTCTTCTCTCTCCTGACCCCTCACTTTCTTTTCTTTCTATATTATATATCGACCAATCCAATCTCGACTTATTCAGCTAAGCCGAACATTAGATGCAAATAGAACAATGAACACTGACAAGATCTCTTCATTGTTCCAATCGCCACAAGATCACTACTTCCAAGAAAGTAGTTGAATGGATATCCCCCGACTAAGGGATCTAAGCCTAAATTCAAGCAAAATTCAAAACATGTTCACTTATGTGAAGTTTGGTTAGTTGCTAGAAGAATGGCACTCTAAATTGTCTTCGGTCCAAGCTGGTAGATGGTGAAGTGACCCAACAAGGCCAGGAACTGAACTCGATGAGGGAAAGCTAATTTCTTGATCCGGGGTTTCAATTAAATAAAAAGGCTAAAGGAAAAGCCGCTTACTTAGACGATAGACCTCAAAACAAAAGAAGAGCCCCGCACTCACACCTTAGTCTCACTCTCAAACAAAAGGAAATGACGATTCAACGAAAGGGACCTTAGACGATTGGACTAGATCGAAAGCCTGGAATGATTCTGGACTGCTTACCGGCTTCCAAGGCATTGCACTTTCACCATACGACAATGGTTCTAGACCCGTAACCCCATACCCTCGACTCATCGGGTCTTAGTCTTTCATTTCAATCAAGGAAAAAATGAAACAAATTTTTTGAGCTGGGAAAGCTCTTAGAAGAAATACGCAAATCGAACTTACCACTAGAAAGGCTAAGCGAATACGCATAGACCCCAAAGAAGATAACCTCGCTCACACCTGAGTCGGATTCCCTTCGGGACGAATACAAGGACCCGAAAAAGCATTCAATCTCGCTTACAAGAACAATTTCATTGCCTTGATGCGGGAAAGGATTAGGGGCCAAAAAGATTGTGATCAATGTAATGCTTGCTTGAAGCTCTGTGTCTATGCCCACCCTGTTCGTTTGGAAGTGGCTCCTTCATCCAAATGTTTCTGAAGTGTTTCGCACGGCTTGGCATTCTGGATCTCTGGAATCTTGTCTTGGCGATTCAGGAGAATCCTCATGGTATTGGAAGGATCGTGAATTCCATTTTCGGAATAAACGCAGGCTGCTTGCTAGGCTGGAAGGGATCCAACGTAAATGATTGTTTAGTTTCGTTTCTCTAGCTTTCTTCTTGAGCTAGAAGATAAGTTGTTGCAGATGGAGGAGATTTTTTGCTTTCAAAACGGGTCATGTGGCTTAGACATAGTGGATTGGAAGACAACATTCTTTCACACTGCAACTTTAGTAAGACGTAACAGAAAGAAAAGGGACGCCTTGAAGATTCGTGGTGGCCTTTGGGTGCATGACCAAGATCGCATCAAGGAACATGTTTTACAGTTCTACAAATAGCTATTAACGGAAGATGGTGTAAGAACATCCTATCGAGCTTATGTGCACCCAGCTTTTAGCGATGCAGTAGCTATCTCTTTGAGGTCTCCTATTTTGGAAGATGAAGTGAGACTTGCAGTTCGAAGCATGAAGCCCTAAAAAGCTCCAGGGTGGGACGGCTTGGTTTGCGTTTGCCCCAGCTTGGCGAATCAAGAAGCACCGGTTGGCGGGAGTTCCAAGATGAAAACAAACTCAAGGCAGAAGATGGATTCTGCCCAAGCCCGCACCATCCCTAGCATCACCTTTGCTTGATCACCAAGTTGCTCCACCTATAAATGCCTTGGGCTCTCACAACACACCAGACCCAGGAAGAAAGCCAACAACACCTTTTAACACCAGACACACCAGGAAGGAGCTCTTGAACCCTTCTTTCCGAAAATATTGGATCTGTCATTCCTCTGCTCGGGAGGCATCCCAGAAGTAGCTAGTAAGGGCTTGCTTCTATCCATGCTCATGCTTATCAACTCGATTGGCTTCTGACAGTAGTAGCATTCGATAGGATTCCTACCTCGAGACGTAGGGCTATTAGTTCAGGAAAGAAGATCTTGGCCAGCAGTAGTAGGATTTTGACCTTGTCCCCTTCCGGGTGGGAACTCCTTCGCTACTGGTCGACCGATTCTTTTCCTTCTACCCACCTCCCGAGTTTACTTCATCTCGTCGGCAGCCATCTCAATAGTCGCATTCCCCGTTTAAGAGGATTCCTCCCCTACTGATCTGACTCCAAGAGCGACAACTGCGCTTAGGCCTACAACGTTTAGCCGTGAACCAGAGCTAATGATTGGAGATCTTCTACCTAGATAGTACACTGCTTACCCAGACCAAGAGCTAGCCACAAGAGCTTTACCAGACTCCTTCCGTCTACTGAGACCTAGATTATAGAGACTATACTTACAGAACCTATCGCCATGAGCCCCTAAGAACGAATTGAATCAGTAACTTCCCCTGGAGAGCTAACTTGCAAGAAGCAAGAAGATTCCCAGCTAATCAGTGAGTAGTGGTCAAAGAGAGCGCGGAGTGGGCAATAGGAAAAGTTTCACCTTATTCAAGAATCATTCTCCTAGTCAATTCGTTAGCTAATTCATCCTAGCCTTGAGCTTGCTTCTATTATGATAGAGATAGTGACTTTGAAAGAGCGACTTCTTGAATCAATTACTGCGAATTCAATCATTCAATTGCAGCGGTCATCCGTACCTGTAGGGGAGTAACCATTTTCTGAATCTAAAGATAGAGACGAAGGCAATGGGCGGTTCAGCGTGGGGTCAGAGTTGGTTGGCTCTGGCTCAAGCGTTGACGAAGAAATGCATTCGATTCCACGGCTTCTTTTAGAAATCGAAAAAAACCCTGGTCTAATTCATTCCGATAAAAGGAAGGCCGTCGTGAGAGCTTACTCTGCTCTTTGGTCCCCAAAAGCTACTGAAAGTCCTAATCGAAGAGCCATAGATTCTAGTCCGCATTGAGGAGCCAACCCCAAGCAAGCAAGGTGAAGCAGAAGCAGCAGCTCTTTTCCAATTACATCGAACCTTGGGGACAAGAACAAGCTCAAGAAAAGCATCCTTTCGAGGTAGGCTGAAGATCTTCTTTATTTTATTTGTAATAAAATACCTATTGTGGTAAGTTAACTCTATCTCACTAATGATTCTAAGCGCATTTATTTGCCCTCGGCTCGGACTCATAAGCTTGAACAAGCTCCAAAGAGAAGAGAAGGAAGAGTCACCGAAACCTGAAATGCCAACTTACGAGTCAGTATGAAATACTGCAATCTCATCGAGCCGCTAACCAAGACTTTTTTCCTATTTTTTTATTCTATTTTTTACACAAGAGATCCAGGCTTGAAGTATCTAGGGTAAGGCGAACTATTGGAGTAGGTCCCTGGATTGGGTTGATTGGATTGAGGAAGTCTCTATAGACTCCCTGGGGACTCATAGCTCGATGTGTACCGCCGGAGAGTGAGTAACAGGTGGAAGGACTGTCGATAGCAGGTAGGATATGGATGGTAGTTGGGATCCCAGGCCAGGAGAAAGAGGTAGTCTTTTACGACCCTTCTTTTGGGAGTTGGTTCTGGAATTCCATTGATAGTAGCCACTCCTCAATCTTCGAAATCTAGTCTAGTCCAGCGATAGAGGACTTGATACTTATCTTCGACAAGCCTCGATCAGGACGAGATCAATAGCAGATGGGGACGATCGATCGATTGTCCGTTTTTGGCTCTGAACTCGATGGTACCCGTCCTTTCCTCACTCTCCGGAGAGAGATGGGTGGATCGTGCTTGTGCTATCAAGCCGACAAATGACTGCTATTTTAAAAAACTTCTTTCGAGCGGCATTCACGGAAATTCAAAATATTGAATGGTTGTAAACAGATTCGCTAGTTGGGTCCATTTTCACTCTTTCACTAGTGATTGTAAGCTAGGTGCCCTTAAATGACAAGAGGGGAAGAAGCTCTAACGGAAGCATCCAATCAACCGGGAATCCCACCTTTCAGATTCTACATCTGCTCCTGCTGGAGTGGATAATGCCTCTACTACCTGTGCCAGCAAACAAACACAAATACTATAAATAAGAAAAGGCTAGGTGTCCATGCCACCAAGCAACTCCTGAAAGAAAAACAAGAGCTTCTCCGGCAAACCAGTAGAAGTACCCATCGAGTCGAGCAATGATCCAATTGGAGAAGCAAGCTGCTCTTTGTCACCCCATTTCCCTTGGGACCAAGAACAAGCTCCAAAGAAGAAGACGGACTTATCGCAATCTCAGGTACAATGGCTAGTTGGATTGGAAAGCCTTTCAATCAAGCCAATCTCTTGATTCACATTCATGTGAAACCGTTGCAACCGATCCTGCATACCAATCATCCGCCGCTTACAGTAATGGTACTAAGCCAAGGTTTCTATGGATTCAGTCCTGTGGAAAAATACATATATTAGGTCAATTAAGTTAGTAGTGTCACCGGTCAATCCCTAGGACACTAGCGAGTCCGCCCTTAAAAGCCCTAAAAATTGGGTCCATGAAGCCTTAGATACTCCAAGCCTCAATCTGTATTGTCCTTGAACCTAGACCATGGAAGTATGGTTATAGTCCCATTCCATTAGTGGGATCCATAGCCTACGGGTCTTTCCCAACCCAGTAAAAGAAGAAGGTTGTCGAGGACTACCCTAAGCCTACAAGTGGGCAGGACTTTCAGTTACAATGTCTAGGTTGGGAAAGCCTTTCTAAAGCCAATCGATTATCGGATTTCACCAACCCAACTACCACTACCAGGGGATTCCTAGATCCGCTATCAGATCGCATTAAGATTCCAGTCTTCAATCAAACGGAATGAAAGCAGGAAATTGATTAGCTATAGTAGCTGCAAACAAATCTCGTGACGGTGATCAAACAGCATTAGCTACGTCTCGTCTCTTGACGAGTCCTGACCCCCTATAAACAGATCGAAAGGTTACGATTCACTCCGGTGCTGCTTGCTGGTGGAGGTTGGGAGTATCTCAACGAGAAATAATAAGTTTAAGAAGTAAAGACTCCCTAGATCCGCCTCTTACTTACCCACCTTCCCTGACTAGCTAGTTTGGTTGGTATCTATGGATACCCCCTTTTCGGCTCATACATAAAGGCCATCCTTGAGTTCGCTGCTAAACGAAGACGGGAAGGGATAGCTGAGGGGGGCAAAAAGATCGATTCGGTTTTTTCGCTCATCTCGGAAAGCTGGTAAGGCTGACAGAGACCGTTTCCTAGTCAGAAAATTGGGAACTACGATCACGAGGTTGAGAGAATTCAAGGGATTCGGCTCTCAGGTCCGTGGTCTAGCGATCCAGAGGGGAAGTGGTATCCGAAGCCAGGTAGACCCATTCCGCGTGGTGTGTTCATTCCAAAATAACTATGGAGTTCAGGGTTCCACCTGACATCAACTCGTATAGGGATAGGGATGAATTGAATAGAGAATCGGGTCAAGGAACTCACTTTTTTCGCTTATCCTTCATAGAATGGCTCTATTTAGATAGCTTACGCTTACGAAATGAAGCCCGAGATACCCTACCTAGGATAGGAGGAATAGAGGCCAAAAGCGAATTGGAGGTGAGATATACTTCATTCCACCAAAAGGAGAATGGAAGTATAGGGAACACCAATCAAAAGAGAAAGGACGGTTGGGTGAACACTATCCGAATACTAACCGAGACCGAGGGAGGGATGAAGGAGGAATTGCATTAATTAAGGAAGCAAAAAAGCATCCATCTCTTGTTGGATGGGATTCGCGAACTACCAGCTAAAGAAGTGGAAGATAGTCCCTAGCTTCAAATAAAGGGCCTTTTTCGCACGTTTAGGGACCCCTCCTACCCTTCGGAGTGAGGAATTGTGTTAAGAAAATAAAGGATTAAGCCTGAGTCTTTTTTTCTAGGTATTTCCATCTTTTCTTTCCTTTCATCTCTCCTCTCGGGTATGTCAGAGAGTGTTTCAAGTTCTTTTTCAAGTATGAAGTAAGCCTTTCGTTCCTAAATTTCCTTAAAACAAGCAATAGAGAATAAAGTAATCTAGCTAGGACAAGTTAGTTTGAAAGAAGTGAAGTGCTTAATCTATTAAGTAATCTTTATGCGAGAAGAAGTTCTATCCCAGTGAGGTCTTTCCCTAGGAAGTCAAAGTTTCCTGGGTAGGTCTAACTATGGCCATAAAGTACTTAATTATGCCCGAGGGCTATCTTTCTGTTCTAGAGATTGTGAGTGGAGGCCCTATCCTCTTGTGTGCTAAATTTCTTCTGAGTCTGAGTTCCAGTATCGCATAGAGGTATGAGTCTTTCTCCAGGCCCCTTTAGAAGGAGTATAGAAAGGAAGCTCATTTGGAAGCCTTTACATAAGTGCTCTAGTCAAAGTCTGAAATAGGGGCGAGTGATCAAAGCTAATGTAAGATGTATAAAGACTCTATCGATTATTCACTCCCTAAAAAACGTAAGATTGGAAATATCTACTAGAGCAGGGCTATCATAGAAGATGGATTTTTTCCCTTATTTAGGGCTGTATTTTCTTGGAGCAGTCTTCGTACCAACCTTTGTGGGAGTGCCATATAAGCATGAGTTCCCCTCAGATACAAGCCATAGAAGCTAATGTTGAATCCCTATTTATAGTTGGATCTTATCAAGCTTTTCTGTAGCAAGAAAGTAGGCTAGACTCTAAACGCCCACGGGGGTCTAAGGCAAGCTAGCTAGCAAGTGAGAGAGAAAGTGAGTGAAGCTGCTTTGGTCTACCCTTTACCCAAGTACCCAAGGAGGTATGGTAAGGAAGTGCTGCACAATTATAGCTATGCTATGGTCAGAGCTTATTTTACCTAGTACCAGTCATCTTAAAGGCCAGCAAATAAGACAGCAAGCGAGTTGTAATCAGTAGGATTAAAATGTTCAGTTCCATTATTCTCGCAAGCAATCTATTAGGCTAGTCTCTTATCCTTTCAAAAAGGAATCATCAAGCCGGTACTAATCTAACTCTTAAGGGAGCCTTTGAGTGTGAGCAATCCGATTTAGGCAAGTAATCCTGTGAAATTAAAGGTAAAAAGAAGTCGTTTTCAAATGGGCTAGGGATCAGATAAGATTCTACTATTATTCAAAAAGAGTAGGAAGTCCCCAGTAGAGATCTTAGTCAAGAAAGTAAAAAGCAGGAGTCTTCAGAGGGGCTAGCTCAAGGGCTAGAGTACAAGGTAAGGTTATGTTAATGACTAGGCTAACTGCTAATATTCTTAGAGTTAGGCTAAGGCTAATAGATATATGTCTGGACCTTTACTCCTACGGGCAAGGAAGTTATCAAAGAGCAGTCTTTCAAGTAGGGATAGTTGGGGATGCTCATATAGCAGTTTTGATATAAGGAGGTTAAGAGAACAGCTTTCATCTTTGTTAAAGGGGAAAGGGCTAGGTCAGTTCTACCAATACCAGTAGTAGTAGTCTCCGTAAATATACAGTGACAATAGTGAAAGTAGCAGTCTTTCCATCTGTGTTTAGGGCAAAAGTGAGATTCTCAGTTCCTGCAAGAAAGATCAAATTCATCAGGTTTGAAAGCGAGCATTTTCTTTTAGACCAATGCAATTCAACAGGCCAGTTCGCTTAATCAAAAGTAGGTGCAATGAAAGACGCGTACTACGAGACTGTAAGGAGAGGAGGACGATTGGGAGTGCACTGTAATCTAGTATAAGGCCAGTTAGAGATTGAAAGAGAGTTTGATCACTTAAGTAATAAGTAAGTGTGAAAAGTAAGTAAATAGACTCATTCGATAATATCCCTAAAGAGCTCGCCTAGTCAATAGAAAGAGTGGCATTCCCAGTAGCAGTATACGTCTCAATAGTTGGATTCCTTCTCGATACCAATCCTAATTCCTTTATGGCAGTCTCTGTCCCTTAAGCAATCAGATAAGATATTGAATTTGTCTTGCCAGTCCCTTCCTCCTCCTGTTTAGAAGACATCCAATCCAGACTTATGCCGATAATACGCTGCTAGAAAAAGTTGTTTGAGAATAGGTTGTTCAAGCATCTCCTTCTCTATAAGAAGAGAAATTAGTTAACTACCTTTCCTTCAAATAGTATTCCCCGCTTGTCTCTGAGTCAAATACCCTTGCTTCTATTCTCTTTTTCATTGCCTTACGCCTTCAAAGGAAGAGTTGGAACTCATGAATCTCTTTGGAAAGCGGTTTTTCTCCTGGCTGGCCTATGAGGAAATCGAATCCCAAGGAGAGTTTCCTACTTTCAGGTTTGTTTCTTAAAGACCTGCTTTTAGTGCGCCTTGTTATGGAGCTTTCATCTTTATTAGTCGAGATGGTTTAATTCAAGTTGTCGAAAAGGAAGAGTTTTCATTGTTTAGGTAGTCCTTAAGTTTGTTCCCCAATCGGTAGTTTCGAACATTTCAGTCTTTCACTCCATGGTTAGAATATGTAGGTAGGTTCAGCCCGTGGTACTAGAGTTGATTAGCAAGCCACACCCTAATAGCTCCGCGGTAGAGCGGTCGGTGCGTACTTAACCGACTAGTGGTAGGTTCAAATCCTGATCTATCAATAGGTGGTAGTATGTCCCGCCGTCGCCAGGAGAGGCTAGGCGAGACTTAAAGGCTGTAGCGAGCAACCATCAGGTAGGAGGTTTTTCCAGAAAGAAAACCCGAAGGTTAGCCTCGCATGAACTAGGGAACATAGAACTCAACTTCACACTGGTTAGCAAAACCCTAGAGCTTCCCTGCTTAGGTGGAACCTTCCACTTTACCAAGTCAAAAGTTTAAGCTGGGACACCACGTCGATTCACTTTGCGTTCCGCCATCACATATTCCACTTCCTTCGACAAGGAAGTCGTCATCCTTGCCGGTGGCCTCTTGGGAACGCCTCTTGTAGGGTCTTCCATGTCTGGATGGTATGGCTTTAGACACCCCACATGGAAGACAGGGTGGATCTTTAGCTTGGGAAGAAGCTGAAGTTTTTAGTAAACTTGTCCTACTTTCTGTATGATAGGGAATGTCCCCTCATACTTGCGGCTGACCTCCTTACTAAAAAAGAAGGAAAGATTTTTTGCAAGAGTTTCTTTTTTTTTTTTCTTCCTTCCGCTTGGAAATTCAGTTTCATGATTGAGTTTCCCCTTCTACAGATGCTGGGGGTCCAGCCCTCATAGAAGTTGCCTATGAGATCGCATTCCATCGGTTTTTAAGATTGGGGGGCTCCTCTAGTGCTAAATAAAAAGATCTTGGAGCAAGGGCTAGCTTTTAAACAGGCGAAGAAAGGCCTCACCAAAGACTTCATGCCCAAAGGAGGAAGCAAATGAGCAATCGAGCCAAGAGGCAACGAATAGTGATGCAAGTCTTCATCAAAGCTCACACGCTAAGGGCTAAAGCTCCTGACCCTTTCCTGCGAAAACCAAAGCATCAAAGGAATAATAGGGACGTTCCCCTATCAGACGATTCTAAAAAGATGACTTTTCAGCCAGTTGTATAAAAAAAAAAGGGCCCGTTCACACTCGGGAGAAAGTGTACCCATAGTCCTTAGTGACGGGAGTACTGGACCCATATTATTCCCCACTGGTGATCCACCTGTCACTATGCTATTCGGGTAAGGATTGCCTGGTAGTGTGGCTGACTTAATAGCTTGCATACTGGGGCCACATTCATTGCCTTGCAAGGTAATCAATTTCCAGCAGATGTACCGGAGTAGTGTTTCTGGGAGTGTATTAAGGCTTTCCGTGGAACTGCATAAAGAACGGGTCTCGTGGTGATCTGTGTGTTCTGTGCTCCGACCCAAGTAGGGATGGATAATCGGACACTGAGCAAAGTTGGCATCCTGACCTGGAGTACAGGTGTGGGATGTACCCACCCTAGGCTTCGTTATGGCAGGTTCGATCACATATGGCCAATACTCATCAGTCATATTTTTTTCTCACTCTGACTTTCTTTGTTACTTTGTCAGTGTTTAGCTGTTAATAGACTCTTCTGTCTTGGAAGCTACTCAGGGAAGTAGTAATCCCCTACTAACATACACTCACTTTCCTTACGAGTCTATGTTCTTCGTTGTGCTTTCTTTATAGCTTGCGCGCTATTGGATGGTTGGTTGAATTTTCCTTCTTCCATCTATCTGCTGCCATTTACCTTGTCTTCCACTTATGTACACTAAAAAGTTTAAAGGAAGTGACATCCTTGCAAGGATGAGGGAGAGAGCAGGATCCCCAACCTGGGCATTGACCCCAATGTGAGAGGGGAGTCACCACAGAGGGTACATCTCGCGGGGAGACTCCTCCTTTGAAGAGAGAAAGAGGTCATGTCATCATGCCAACTTGGACTTACAGAGAATAGGTCTCTAAACAAACTTGACCGATAATGCCTAATGAAGGGCAGACAATAGTAGGAAATAGAGCCTGTTGGCCCCTTTCATTAAGAACACCACGTACACTTACGGCCGAAGTGCGAAAGCATGGTCTGTCTTGTACCCCGAGAAGACCACAAGAAAAGGAACAGCATAGGCATTGACTAGATAAGTCCATGCTGAAGGTATTCAGCAATTGAGGATGTAAGGTTCAAAAGTCATCTTCAAGGGTCAAAGCTGAAAGAAACTAAGATCAATTGACAAATTACAGAATAACCTTAGAGAGGAGAATTCTAGTAAATGATAGATAGAACCATTGCTATCATCATACTAGAATGGAAAGAGAAAATAAAAGACATTCCTGAAATTGAAGGAAGAAGGGAAAAGAGTGAAAGGACCTATATAGTTCAACTTTAGCAGCGGGCTTTGAGTCAAGAGTTCAAGATTTCAAAATTGGAATATGCCTTAAATAACGCCCTTTTCATTCCTCTTCTTTTTCCCGGCGATTGTAGGGATGGGACTAAAGAGACTATTTGTTTACAGCCAACCATGAACAGAGTTCAGAGTCGATCTATTATGGCAAATTCCTCGCTGGCCTTGAGCCTTTTGCCTGCTTCATCTGCAGATCGGATTCTCGGTATCCAATAAATAAGTCAGAGCTGGGCCTTTCGGCTCGGTATTTACTCACAAAGAAGTGAATCCGGAAGTCTAGCCTTTTGGATTAGTTAATAGTTCTTCCTTAGAGGCTTTCGGGGAAGAAGATCTATTTCTTTCTTTAGCAGCTGAGGTGTGAACAAGAAGACCAGGTTCTCGGCATCTCAGAATCAGAAGGAAGGTCTCATTCCAGTTTGATTTCCATGTCTGATAGAAAATCGGGAATGCTGAATCTTAATAATATTTGTTTGTGATTCAAAGCAAAGTGATTGAACTGAACTTTTTCCTTCAATAGGTAAGGTGTTTTTTCCTTGATCAATCAAAGACCGGTTACACCGAATCAATCATGAAGTTCTACCCTTGGTACCGAGCGAGGATTGGGGGATCACTTTCATCCGAATCACCTTGCTCTGCCTCTGGCTTTAATGGATTTGCCTTTCACTCGTTAGTTGAAATTTCAGATCTTTCACTAACGGAACACCTACCTAATCTACTTGACTTATAAGAGAAATTCATGTCAACTGACTCTAGCTCTATCCATTCCTTCCTTTAATCTGCCTTGATCCTATATACAGGATAGCACCGAACCAAAGGAAACTGATTCAACCTGAACTACGTGAGAGCTCAAAGCTAGTAGAATCCTTACTTTTTGTTATCCCGCTCCTGAGCCATAGCCACTAGGATCAGAAGCAAGGGTTACTGATTACCTGACTGAACCACCTTGAGTCCTCCTTCTCCGCCAGTACTTTCCTCTCCGGGGAACCAATCTGATCCGTCTCCAAATATATCTCCTGATGGTGACGGGCGATGAACCAGGAACGAAGTCCAATCCGTCTTCTGAACCAACGAGTTAATCGGTACATAATATAATCGATTCATCGGCGAAGAAAAGCCCAACTCCTCGATCAAAGCTATCTCCTGCTGGTCCCGTCCCCAATGGGAGCTAATCTCATATCTATCTCTCTCGTCTGATCCTGGCGCCTCGATTTCTGCAAGCTCACCTATTCCTTCTTCCCTTGTTCCCATCAATGGGTCAATCCCATGCCCCCCAACTGCAGGCGCTTGGCTTATCGCATCTCTCGGGTGGAAATCCTAGAAGCCGGGAATCAGACTGAATCCGAGACAAGAGAGACATTGATGGCCTCGGATAGATTAGTTCGGATTGAGCTGTCCCTATCCCTATCAGTCGAGGCTAATGCCCTCAGCCGGTACGGAGTCAACCTGGCCTTTAAATCCTTCTACTGATCATCGCCTTGGTAAGCTATTGAACGAAGATATGAGTAAAAGTAGGTAAACGAAGGGATCGGATCATATAGACTAATGGATGAGGTAACCTCTTCTATTCCTAATCCCTAATCCTTATTTATTTCTTAATCGTTATGCGAAATGATTATAGAACAGGCTACGTTTAGCAATTGCAGCGTCTTGATGCCTGTACTAGGTTGACCCCTTCCGCCCCTAAGATTCATGATCTTGACAGGGGCATGCAATCGCCATCTGGGATAAGCAACGAAAATCATTCAGAATGTAGAATATTTCATTACCCAAGGAATTTTTTGGCCATCCTGTACTTCACATGTACAAATAAATGTTTTGATGTATTTAGTGTAAATGACCCCGATTTATCCTCGATCGATGGAACCTCTGTATGATTCATTAGAGGACCTGCCTAAGGATTCTGTTGAAGAGCTTGAATAATAGTATATAGACTTTTTCTTTTTTTGGTCTATGGAGGATTGGAAGGCTTTCACTGGGTTAATTGGGAAACTGTGAAAAAGCCTTTCGACAGGGTGGTCTCGGTATAAGGAGAGTTTCCATGGCAAACCAGGCGCTTTTGGGAAACATGAGCTGGGATTTGGCAGTTGATAATGATGGTCTTTGAAGCAGAATTTTCACGGGGAAGTATTGTATCAGTATGTAGGGCTTAATTCCCAAACAAAGATCGCAAACTTCTGCTGTGTGGAAGGCGGTTAGTTGGGAATGGAGTTTAGTCTCGAACAATGTTTGCTGGCGAGTAGGGAATGGTGCGTCCATAAACCTTTAGGATCCCAACTGGGGTGCGCAGGCTGCGGAGAGTCTTAAAGCTATTCGCTTACCGAAGACAAAGAAGGCAGATAAGCTGGTATGGACGCAAAACTCCTCAGGCTGCCAACTATGGTTTTAATCAGCCATTCATGGCAAATCAAACACTGAACACTGGGAGGCCTTATGGTCAGAACCAAGCCAATGTAGAAAACCCATATGGTTATAACCCTGGTCAGAATCAACCTAACTTAGGAGGGCAACCAAATATTGTAGGGAGTTTTCCACAACCGAATACATAACCATATCAGAACATACCACAGCAGCCTGTCTTTGGGAATCAGCAACCCCAAGCTCTTTTCCAGGGACAAAACTTTGGCCAGAATTATGGTCAAAATTGGATTCCTAAGAACCCTGTGATGGGCCAAGTACCTCAGCCTACAATCCCTGTTAACCAGGAGTCTTTGGCCAACTTAATCGAACAGATGTATGGCCCTCGATTGCAGAGAGTTAACAGGCCATTGTATAGGAAGCCGTATCTTGAGTACATTGATAGGGCCTTGGCAAATGTTGAATGGAGAACACAATTTCCTGAAGCTCTGGTTTTACACCATCCCAGAACACACTCGGACCACCATCCTTTGCTGATTCTCCTTGAAGGTTTGACCTCTATACCCTTATGCAAACCTTTTCGTTTTGAATTAGCCTGGACTACACACCCACACACAGGGGGTGGGTCGGCGTGATCTATGCGAGGTGAGGTTGGTTCCAAATCAATAGGAAAAGGATAATCCTCTGATTCCGTTGTGATTGTATGATTTGGTTCCGAACCGGGATTCGTTCTATCGCTACTAATGGTCATGGACGAGACCAAGGTTTGGTTTTCAATCCAAGGAAGTTAACCTTCGGAAAAGCCAATTGGCTACTCTTCTTAAAACACAGGATTCGGCACAGACGTGGTATGTTCTCAATCTGATAGAAATTGATCGGACCGCCCTCCTTCCCCTCTTCCTTCTGGGTGAATAATGGGTAACTAGTAGTGTAGTTAGTCAGTGCGCTATACGGCTTTATATTGTGCTAGACTGCTCTATACTTCACTAGTGCAGTCAGTCATTGTGCTATACTTCTTCACTATTCAAGTCAAGGTCTGATTCCTTTGGAGCTCAGGGGCCTGTGATCTGTTCGAGTCAGTCCTTCGTTCAGATTTCAGATTCGCATATCAAGACCGAGTGGGAAAGGCACTACCCACTTTCTGGTGGGGTGAAGGGCGCGGTCTGACAAAAGGATCTCATCGGTAAAGACTAGTTACCGCCCCGTGGGTCCTATTCAAAGCATCGAGCAGTACAGGAAACATCTAAACATGAAGGGGAATAAGCAGCGCTCTTGTCTGCCATAGTTGTTGTACGAGTAATAGGAGGTTGAATCAGAAGAGGACAAGGAAGTGACATCTAATCTAATAGTAGAGGAAAGGGCAACTGCAAGAGTAAGAGCTGCTACTGTACCAGCGCTTGGGCATGAAGTTAGCTTTCAAACAGACTCGTAGTTAGAAATCGTCTGCTGCCTCAACTATCGATATCTTATCTTCTCCCTCTTTCAAACGGGCCGAAAGCATCAAAAGAGTTCGGTAGAAATGCAGTTCTTATTAAGGAGGATCCGGAATTCGTTTCTTTATTCATCTGCACCCGACACCAGTAGTTGATTCTATGCTATCTCTCCTCTTAACTGGGCATATTCCTTCTATTCATTGCCTGCTGTTCCTTCCTCGGACATCCATTCCGGTAAGAAATAGCTAGATTCGAGAGCAGTAGAAGCTTCTTCTCCAACTGTAGCATAGGGCACGATGTCACTTCTTATCCTAGTATCAGTCTTAGAGCAAGAAGTTCCTCTATCAAAGAGCGGTTACGCATTCAGAAAGAGCTGTTATTCCACAAGACCGGTAATTCCTTATCCGTAAAGCAGTCGACGCAGGAAATCCAGTGACGAAAGGCAATTGGTCTATGGGTTTTCGAGACTCGATGCCTTTAAACAGCCGAACTTTTTCTTCCTCTTTCGGACATTGAATAGTGTAAGTTTATGTCATGTCAGTTCCTTCCTAAAATCCCCTCAGATGAAGCTTCGGCTTAGTTCAAATAGCCCTAGCTAGATTCAATAGTACCGGATTTTATAGCAACGGACTAGGCATACTGACCAAGAAAGGCACCAGGACGAAAGAAATACACCCGCACACGATCGAAAGCCATGAAGGCTAAAAGCGGATTCAACCTCCCCTGACTCGCCCATTAACCCTGGAAGATAGGGGAATCAGTTCCCTCCTTTCCGTACCTTTTTAGGACAGTCAGAATTGAATTGCCTTGCAAACATCAGGCATCTTCTAGCTCATTCCCTTCCTTCTAGCTTTCCCCTCTCTTTGGGAAAACTGGAATACTAAAGATCGTAGCGTGTCTACTATTCGAATCCTTATCTCTATTTTATTAAGATTAATGGGTTAGGAATTCGTAGTGTTATGTTCTTTTCATAGATCCTTCGATCGAACATCCGGGCAGAGGAAGGGACCAAGAAACAATAGACGCTGACTTGCTTCACAATGGAAGGGCTTGGCCGGGCAGTGAGATTGACTTCCTATCAATGGTGCCTAGCTACTTCAATGAGCTAGCCTGTTGGCTCAGGTAGAGGGTGTTTAAGAAGGATGCTGAGATCGTAAAGAAGCGCCGTACGTAAAAAGGCGCCCAAACCAAAGGGCACGCACAAGCGGATATCAGAGAAGGAGGGGAACTCCAAATCCACCGCTAATTGGCTCTACTCTTGATTTAATGGACTCCCTTTTTTAAGGCACTCGACCTAGACTCTATGGCGAGACTTCCTTCGTGGGTCTTATCCCGATTCTCTTTCTTAGCACTTTGACAGATGAAGGCTGGAAGACCATTAGTTCTCTCTTTTGGTGAGTTGAGATTCCAAGATTAAGGCACGCACTAAATCATCAAATTAACACAAATCGCGTAGAAAGGCAAGACCAGAGATAGAGAGCAAGACATGGACTTATTGGCTCATCTTGGTTGATCCCTACTACTGCAGAATGGATCCATCGATCGGCTTCCTTATTGAGCTTTAGCAGTGGTCTAGGAAGGTAAGACCCAAGGGCCAGTTGCTTCTTCATTTAATGGGTACCCAGTCTCTTTTAACCAATGAAGTCCAACCCAATCCACGCCCATTTCCCTTCGGTGGAGCACAAGAGGGTGCCCTTGCTTAATCCTTGCGATGCTAACCCCAGGATTTTATTAAGGAGATGCTATTTAATCAGAGGGAGAGGGTAAACAAATGAATGAATGATTGAATTCGCTAGTTCGTCGATCCAAGGCTCAGGCATGAAAGAAGAGAGTTTTCACTGCCCGCCTAAAAGAAGAGACGAAGGGCAAGAGGTTGACTTCAATCCTTCAGAAGGCTAAAGAGGCTTGTTGCGGCCTCTCGTAGGAAAAAGGGGTCAAGGACTGGCATCGTAGAGAGATTGGACTGTATTGCGAGGAGAAGCCTTCTCATCCCGAGCTGCATTACATAGTATAGAATGTTATTTATCTTCTTTTCAGCGGTCATGTGGTCTGATACTTGAATCAAAGGCAAGAGCTACTGAGCGAGTTCCCCTTTCTTATATTCTCCACGGATAGGTAAATCGTTGTCTTAATCCAGGTTCCCCTTTTGTGAATTAGTTTGTGGTGAGGTCTCTTGATGATCTCGGCTTATGATCTCATTACCATGTATTTAAGTTAAACTCACAGATCTCAATCTACAAGGGCCCATCTCAATTCTTTGATTCAGATAAGATGGAGCTCATCAAGTCATACAAGCGCTCAACCCCTCTCTTAGTAAAATGGGTTTGATCCCCTTCGACCTATATAGTGAATTAAGGCCTCCGCCCTCAATCGGAAGGAAGGGATATCCTCCTTCCTTCATACCCCCAATCCCTTGGTTTTCAGCGAACCTGAACTTAGTAAGGATCATGTGCTCAACTCGAACTAATGCAGCTCCTATTTTTTAGAATGCCATCCCTTATAATTCTATCTGTCTTCTTTTATGTTTGATGCCGGCAGCTTCAGAGGCGAGAAAGCATTAACTGAATGCGCGAAAGGATCTTACAAGCAATATGCTGACATGATAGCAGGGCCAGGCGAAGCCTGTCAAAGTCAAAAGAGAATATAGAGAATGGAACGAGCATCAATCCATGAGCTGAGATGCATGAGGAAGGTGCTCCCCGCCTTCTTTACTTTAAGAAAGCAGAAAGAATTTTATAAGCAGCAATGAAATGAAATCTTTCTTTTCTTTTTTAATGGAATTGGGTGAGAAGTTGTGTTAAGACCCTGACTAATGAATCAATAAAAGAATTCTTCTCTCGTCAAAGGCCAACTAAAGATTCTTAGAAAAAGTCCAGATTCTGTGAGATAAAGTCTAAACTCACCTTTCTTCTTTCTTATCTGGGCCCTTTATCAATCCTCGTGAATCAGTATAAAGCAAAGCTCCAGACTCTATTGAATTGAGAAGGATTCCTACTAGTCTCCCCTTCTCAATGCTTGGTCCTATTGCTACTGCTTCTGATTCACCAAATTAGCCCCTTCGACGCTTTATTAAAGGAGTACTGATCCCGGGAAATTCCTTCCAAGGAACTGATTGACCTAAGCTAAGACTTAAGGCCATTCTTCAATGCCAGTGGTGTGAGGCAGTGAGCTCGGGAAGTTCACTCTTTTAGTTGCTGTTCCGGGGAAGGAGGGGGTTTTTCTAGAACCGATTCGACAACAGAGGCTGACACCGATGAGGCGGAATCGTCCGCTTCAAAAGAAGCAATAGATAGCCTTTCAGCTAGCAATGAAGCAGCGAACAAAAGGATTGACTTGGAATCCGCCTATACAGGTCGTCTAGAAGAAAAGGATAAGTGATACATAGCTAGAGCAAACGCATACGCATAAGAATTAGGTGAAGCTAGGTTCATAAGGTTTATAACCAGAAGCAGATGAAGCATATGCTAATGGAGAATAAATCGACACAGATTAAACAGAGGCTCTTGATCCTGGGAAGGACGTTTTTTATTTTGATTGAAAATATGACGTAGTAGAAAGAAACACTGTGCTAACGCACAGGGCTATATAAGGGCATAACCAATATAGCACCGAAGCGAACAAGAAAAAGAAAGCACAGCTCGAAGGAACAGCGCGAAGAGAAGATTCCACTCCATGGACAGAGGGTGGGGTCAGAAGAGGTCATGGTCTTTGGCGCGCACGGCCAAGGAAGCATCGTTTTTGAAGCAAGATAGGCAAGGGAATAGTTCCTTCCATAGCATATAAAGATAAGTTCCATACGATCTAATAAGATTCTATATTCTTTCTTCATAACTTAAGCATAGAGTTATAGGGTGGAGGGCGAAAGTTATTTTTTAATATATCAACTCCCAGCTAAAAAGATGACTGGTCGATCACTCTTAATCCTTTCGTGGAATGAAGCAAGAGCGCGCTACTAAACAAAGATTTCAAATATACCGCGAAGGTTACAGTCATTCACGGCTGAATTTTTCGTGCTATGGAGCCGCCTCCTATGGTTGGTGAGTGTAATAGCTTCCGAACGCATGCATGATTGAATTGACTAGATATCGAGCTTTCCCAATAGGGAGGGAAAGAAGCCATGTCTAGGAACTTTTTCCGCTCGACCTACAGCGGGAAGAACAGCCAAGCCAGGGTAAGAAAAAACCTTTCTAATCTTAAGATCTTAAGGACACGCCGGGCGAATGGAATGCATTATTTAATTCCAAGGTTTACTGCATTACCGGACCCGGATTCACTTTCATTTTTTTGAATGCCCCAAGAGAGGGAAAAAGTTGAACAATATACCAAACAGGAATAAGGGCGAGAAAGAGATTTAATTAAAAGAGGAGTAAGGCAAGGAAAGCTAGTCCGGCAACTGCTGGCTGTCGACGAGGAGGATTCACCTAGTGATGCCAGATTCGCAAAGATTAATAAAGGACCTCCCCCTTTAATTTAATAAGTAATCCCCCCTTATGAGAATGATTAGAATCCTCCTTAACATAGAATAACCGCGTTCCATATGGATGGATGAAGTAAACCCTCGTCCCTCCAACTCAATCAATATCAACAACATGTCGTGACGCTTTGGTTAGGCCTACTACTATAGGCTACTTCTAGCTTCTATAGTGGCCCTTCCACTTCCACTTTGGTGTAGTTTTTGTTTGTATTGTACTAAATTGAACATAAGCTTTCACTTCAAAAGGCGCTACTTAAAGACGAAAGGCGAACCCGGCGAGCAGCCCAACAGCAAAGCGTACTCTTTTCTAGTCGCGACCACGTACCCTTTAATAGTATTTCGTTCACTTATTTACTTATAGAGTCGTTTTACTACTTAAGTAGGGCGAACAGTGGTGATCCCACCTTCCCTCCGGGTGTAAAATCGCAGCCTATCCTAAGAACTACTTTGAGTGCCCCGAAACAACAATCAGCCCGCTTTAGGGCGAAATCCTTTTCCCTTAGATTCTTCGATCGGACCGGACTTTCTCGATCTGAATGATGCTTAAAAGCGTTTTTGTCTTAGTTTCGAAGTCTGATTTCTTTCCGTTGTTGGGTATGAGCACCTGGTCTTAATTGTGAACGAAAAATATATGTCCCCTAGCTCTGGGGAGACCATGAGGGAAAGAAATTGCTTTTCATTAGTATCCAGTAAACTATACTTTCTTAAGTAGAGGTTGGTCGAGTCACTATGTACCTCTGATAGAGCCATTGAGAAGCGGAGAAAGGAATAAAGTAGGTGGTGGGCTGGGCCCTAGCGATCTCTAAACCCACGAATGAAAGCTCAAGAGGTGGAAGGCATTCCTTCGATCGCGGGTACGATCTCTAATGGGAAAGCTCCCACGCCGTGTATAAAAAGAGGAAAGGGTGCTTCCAAAATCATCCATTTCAACCATTAACGGAACCAAGTCGCTGCCTAGACCCACCGAATGGGTCCACTCCGAGTCTAGTCTAAGAAAAATCCTCCTTTCCAGTGGGAGAAGCATCCGAACAAGCAGTGGGTGCAGAGGCGAACTCTCCATCATTTGGATTCGATCCATCAGTGACAAGAGAAGGCGGAATGACACCATCCGACTTTGACTACCCCAGTTCTCTGTTCCCGTGCCAAGATTTTATATCCCACCTGACACCGGGATCCGAAATAGAATTCATTTAAGACCTGGCAAAGGGATTTAACTAAATCAGATCTGTACGTCGAAGACATTATACCCATTAGACCGCTGGGACCACTTTATGAATGCTCGTTTTAAAGAAGCCACCAACCAGCAAATGCTGGCTCTGATTAATAGTTCTACTTTCCTCTGACCTCAGATCGAAGAACCGTAAGTGAAGTGCTAATACTAGGCTCCGAGAGTTTAGCCTTCCTCTGGCAGTCTTTCATCCGATTCTTCAACGGAAAGATTTAGCGACAGCGGTATTAATACAATAGATAGAAAGACTCATTTGCCAGTCAAACTCTGACAGGCTGACTCTCTTAGGTATGGGCTCCCCTGATAGTTAGTTCTGAGGAAGGCCTTCAAGTCGAGCTTCTAAGTTTCCCCCTTAAAGAAAGTCCAGATCGGTTGGTGCTGTCTTCCTGCTATAATTCTTCTTATCTGATAGATAGAACACGGATGGGTACAGCCTTCTAAGCTACAAAATAAAGAATGTCGTATACAAACTCAAGTCAACTCCCCTGGTTCTAATTCTTCCCTGGCCCCACTATTCCCTTTCTCTATTTTAGAACGGAGAGCGGGCAAGGCCTCCAAGCTTTGAAGCCGAGCTATTCGACCTTCTTTAACACGATCCTGTAAAACACTTTTATTGAGGCTAGGCTTAAGGCCGACTACTTATTATTATTCGAGAGCGGGGGAACTTCGAGGGAAGCTGTCTTCTCCGGGAAAACTCAAGAAAGGAAAGAAAGACCCGTAAGCTGCTTCTTTGCTCACTGCGATTGCGCTGTATTATTATATTACTCAAAAGCTCAGGGGAAATTATTCCCCGGCTCTTTTGAATGTGAATAGTGAGTTAAATCCCTTAGTATAAAAGCCTTCCTTGGCGAGTTTGAATCCTCCTCTAAAGAGGAGTGAGGTGTCCCACGGGCGTAATAACAGTTTTTTTTCTAGGCGACTTCCTCTTGAAAAGGAAAGGAACCAGTTACTTCCACCTTGGAAGTCTCCTAAAGAAAGGGAAGTCCCTCATGGAGAAGCTTTTGAGCTCGGGTTCCTCATAACAAACTTGGTCGAAAACCCAAGTATTGATGCCAATGTTGGCCCGTAAACCCTTTCTCAATGAATGGAGAGAACGTTCGCAAATCACCTTCGTTTGTACCGGAACTTCGTGAACTAAATGTTGGCAAAGCCAATTATTCCATCTTCGGGCATTCGTGCCAGTATTTACGAACTCTAGGGAAAGCGAAATAAAAGAAAGAAAGAACCTATTCTCCTGTCGATTGATAAGGATAAAGCGGGCTCTTCAGCTACATCAAGTACCACATCATCCGATTCAATAGTAGCATTTTTACCGCTGACTTTTCACTTGTTGAGCATAGCATAAAGCGAAGAGGAACCGGGAATCATTAGCTGAATGAAAAGCGCTTGCTATCAAAGCAGCAAAGTAAAATCATCAATCTTTTCTTTTAGTGAGGAATCCAACTAATCGCTAGAACCACAGCTCAGTACGGGGCATCTCATTTCTTAACCAACCCGCCCGCATAGAAAGTGAGTTCCTTTCTCTGTACCAAGGCAGATCATTTCTACAGTTCCCACACAGAGTATAACCTGAAAGAGAATGTCTTCACCCATAACTTAAGTTAAGCCCGGGAAATCAATCTAATTTCTCTTTTTCTCTTTACCCCGAAAAGGTAGTCTCATTCATATCTTAACCGATAGAATAGAAGGACGGGCTTCTAACTCAGATGTAATGTACTGCTGGTTTGACCTTTTATAGGGCAATATCCGTAGGGGAGCAGTAAGGTTGACTCATGTCTAGTGTCTAGTACCCTTATTCTTCTTTTCTTTTGACTGACTGACTTTGACAGCTATCCATCTCCAACTTGAAAAGCAGCGCAGCTCAAGTGATGAAAGTTATACGTACGTATAGTTGACTAAAGTGTAGTGTGTTCCCATTCCTTCCTTATCTAAGCGATGATGATGATTTTTTTTCGCTGGTTGGCTTGGCGACTATTAGGACGGACTTTCATAGTAGCTAAGAAGCTGCAAGAGAACTTCACACCTCCCATCTTAGGGAGAGACACAAAGGGAAAGGGAGGGGCATCCAGAACTAAGAGATAAGAAGATAGCACTCTAGTACGAGAGACAGAAAGAAGTCGACAGTGGCAGGGGAGACACTAGAATAAGAGATCGACAGTAGGGGCGCTCTTTTCTCAAGAGTTGATCGACTAAAGTGGAAATAAGAAGACTCTCACCTTTACTTATCCAAGCTTTTCTTTTAGTCGGTCCCTGTCCTTAAGCCCAGAGAGCAGAGCGAAAGTGCTTTTCCTCGGAAGATACCTTCATTAAAAAGATCAAAGTGGACTGCGAATCAGGCTTTCTTTTTTGAAAGGGCACTTTATTCAATTAGCTTGTTTGGAGTGCTCGCTTGTTAGCAACTATTCTGACTGGAAGAGCGGCTAAGAAAGACAAGCTGAAAGCAAGACGCTCACTTTCACAGCAGAGCGGAAACCGGGAAGGGGAGAGGGAGGGCAGGTTGGTTCGAGGACCCCTTGGTCAAAGGAAGGGCGGTCCTGATTCCGGGACGGAGCCCTATGACGCGAGAGTGTAGACTCTTGAACTCAGGGAGCGAGACCCTAAAAAAGTTCAAGAAGCTATGAACTCGGAAAGGAAAGATGGAAACAGGGGAGTTGGCTGAAAAAGATGGACAGTAAGGATTGCGTAATATCAATTTATCGGCCTCGTCATCGAAAGCGGCTTCCAATTGCTCGGAAATTCTCAGCTATATGGGGGGCTTGGATGGTGAGCAAAAACAATTGATCAAGAAGTTGGTCAACTTTCGGATGAAAGAAGGTAAAAGAACGAGAGTTCGTGCTATTGTTTATCAAACTTTTCATCACCCAGCTCGAACTGAAGGCGATGTAATCAAACTTATGGTTGACGCCGTAGCGAATATAAAGCCCATATGCGAAGTGGAAAAAGTAGGAGTTGCAGGTACTATTGTTGATGTCCCTGGGATTGTAGACAAGGATCGTCAACAAACCTTAGCTATTCGTTGGATCCTTGAAGCAGCTTTCAAACGACGTATAAGCTACAGGATAAGCTTAGAGAAATGTTCATCTGATGAGATACTGGATGCTTACCGAAAGAGGGGAATTGCACGTAAGAAAAGGGAGAATCTTCATGGACTGGCTTCCACCAATCGAAGTTTCGCGCATTTCAGATGGTGGTAAAGTGAGACCACATAAAGAGCTCTTCCTCATTCAGTCAGATTCTTCAGTAAGATATGGTTTGACCTTTTTCCTTTTTGTTTGAATCTTCATATAGAAAGCCGGCCTTCCTCATACTCCTCCCCTCATTCATGGAGTTGGAGGAATCCATAGGAGGCCGGCCCGTTATCCATTGCATGAAAGAACCTTTCTTTCTATGACTTCTCTTTTGCCTCAGGTCGAATGAATGAATACGAAAGGGAGATCAATCAAACAAAAAAATAGGCCATGAATGAAGAAGTAGTGGGCCTTTAACCCTCTTTCGTCTGACTCGGGGAGCTGATCTGATAAATGCACTTCAAAGGGAGGGGTTCTTGATGTATGCTATATGGCCGGGCATAAAAGATTTTGAAGTGAGTTAGGTCAAAAAGAAGAGGTAGAGAGAGAGAGAGAGAGAACAGAACGGAACCGATAGCCCCGAATTATGTCAGGGCAAGAGAAAGAAAAGTAAGGACTCTCGTTTTACGCATACGCATATAGGCTGTGAAAAAGAAGTCCATTTGTATAATAGAGAAAGAGAGTGATTCTTCTACTTTGTTAATAAGGTAACGGAACGAATTTCAAGTACTTCGTAGGACGCCTCCGTTTGCTAAGATGTGCTTCCACATCGTGAGCTTTAGTGCACTTGTCGTCGAATCCCCCTTCCAACAAGGTTTTGGGCAGGAGTATCGACGACAAGTCGTGCCTGAAGTTGTTCATGCACATCTTGAGGAGCTCTTCCTGAGTAAACTTCTGGGGACAGGCAAAAGTAAGGGCTCGCCACCTTGCAATGAACTCCGTGACAGGTTCATTATCCCTTTGCTTGATCTTGAGTAGTTCGGGCACTCCAACCCTTCTTTGTGTTTTGTTGAACTGCTTCCTGAACTCCGAGACCCTTGCTTCCCAAGTCGGGATCGACTCTTCAGAGAGGTGGGCGTACCATGGTTAGGCCGGCCCCTCCAATGATTGTAGGAAGATCCTAAAGCACAGACAGTATCCCATTCTGCGCTACCGGCCCACATCTTACCAGGAAATGCGCTAGATGCTGGTGCGGGTCTCCCCTTCCGTCGAACATTTTGAAGTCTGGCTGAGAGAACCCTGGCGTATACGGCACGGAATCTATCCAAGCCGGAGTTGGTTTGGTGATCATGCGGTTATCCTCCTCCTTGACCTTGGCCTCTTTTACTTCTTTTTTTACCAACTGATTCATTGTTGCAAGGAGGGTTGGGCTTATGCCCCCAGTTGCTCTTGCTTCGTTCGGGGTACTGCCCCCTTACTCAACATAGGGCCGCTCGCGATGGCGTGTTTGGCAATGCCCTCCGCATGTTGGTCTGCAGGAGTGGATCTTCAGCCACCACGGGTGCGTCTTGTCTTGCCGATGAAGCCGGCGGGGAATGAAACAAATCTTTTCTTTTCTGTATATTCTCGATGTATGCGTCCCAATCCAAGGAAAGGGGAAGTGAGCTCAACCAGCGCTAGAAGCAATCGTTCGATGAGGAGAAGGCCGGGTTCTTGGACCAGATGAGGGGGGTTACGAGACAGCTAGGGCGGGCCAGCTGAGAACATGGAGTTTGAGAGAGCCTCCTCCCTTGGATAGAAAGTGCATATTTGCCGGCCGAGTGAGCCTTTCACCTGGCTAACACACAAAAAAGCACGGGAATAGTGAAATCAAGCTTCCTTCCGCTTTGTTCATCTCCGGTTTTGTCTTTTTCTCTTCTATCTCCTTTGTGTCAGTTTAAGAATCAGTAATCGGATGCTCTAGAGGAAGATGAACAAAGTTAAGAGATGCCAACTAGCTCAAGTCCCACAGTTGATTCAATAGCTTAAATAGCTGTGTTCTCTTGATATCTATCAATGAGGGATTTCCGGACGGATCAAAGAACTCATTCTTTTTGGTCTGACTCCCTGGTTCCCATCTTTTGTCCAGAGCTCAAAAGAGTTAGACAGCCAGCCATATTTAGGTAGCAAGAACCCCTTTTTCAACCATCTGAGGGGCTATCTCTAAACTAAACCCCTACCTAGCGATTAAATGCAGGAAGGACGTACTCTAGTTGGTTTCCATCTCATTTTTCCAGAAAAAGAACCAGCGCAGGAAGATCGGGGTGTAGTAACAGCAAGAAAGACAGCGGCATTCGAGGAGAATTCGACGAATTAGATCCGCCGGAAAGAGAGATCAAGATGTGGAACAAATGAAATCGCTTTACTCACGGCATTGCCATTCCTCTTGGGGAACTATACCGCACTCCTGAGCCAGGATCAAACCTTCTTTTTCGAGGAAGATTTATAGCTCTTCGTCACCCTGGTTACGAGCCAACGGTAGAACAAATTCCTCAGCTTCCACACATGTCAAAGAATGCATTGATTTCGCATTTGTCGACCAGTGGATCGGAGCGGAACTATGTGTGCCCGATTGACACACTTAAAAACCAATATAAGCCAAGGAAGATTTGTACCTGCTGTGTGCCATGACTCCTCGAGGGCTAGGATGTCTTGAAATGATCCCTTTTGGGACATAAGTCGATGGTTAAGGTTCCTGTCCCATCTCCTAATGGAAAGCCCGTGTTTTTCGCCTCAATGCCATTGCCTTTAATGTTTTCCAATGAAAATCGTGAGACTTGCAAGAAAGAGCTTCTTTTTGGCCTGCATGCCTTTTTCCTTCGTAGCTGTCCATGGAAATCGTGCCAGTTTTATCCAACCCCGTCGTAAGCATATTCTAAAGCCGATCTCCCTTCCTTAAAAGGGAAATGTGCATATGCACCAACCAACCACAGATGATGCGGGAGCGAAGCAAAGCCTCCCTTTTTGGGGTATATCTTTATACGCTTATGACGACATGAAGTTCTCGAGTTGGTATTCACTGAGCCAACATGGACTCAGAGGCCAGTGATGTAGATGGATTTTCGGAAAAAATTCTATAGTTTCCGTCTGTCTCGTCTCTTTAAAAGGAATTTGGGCATAGACAAAGGCCGATTTGGGGACTTCGATTGAACAAATTTCAAGATTTGATCGGTCTTTCTGTATTTCCTCTCTGAGGAAGCGACATCTGCCAAAAACTACCCGTACTTGATTATGAGCAATATTTATCGCTGCTTTAATTGTCACAATAGAACCTCAAAGGATTGTCAAATTGAAGCCTTCGCTCCTGTAATAAGCCTCCTAGCCAAAGTAATTCACCGATAGCATTCGCCATTGCTCAAAATTCTGCCTCGGCACTAGATCTAGCCACAACGGATTGTTTCTTAGTATGAACATTTACAAAATGACCACCCACCAGCCTGAGGTATCCAGAGGTAGATCTCCCATCAGTCAGCCCAATCTGCAAAAGTATAAGCTTCTACTCGCATATTCTTATTCTTATAGAATTATATACCTTTCCCAGGAGCAACTTTAAAGAATCGAAGAATACGATAAACCACCTCCATGTGAGACTCCTTAGGATCGTGTATAAACTACCCACTGCATAAGAAATGTTAGGACGTGTGTGAGAAAAAAAATGGAGTTTACCAACCTTCATTCCATCCAGCCTCATTTTCGATAGCATCCGAGTCTCATTGAGACGATCGCTAAATCCGACATTCTTGGATATTCTGTGCTTGCATGATTGAAGGACTGAAGTCCGATTTTCACTTGATGTAAGGAAAACAGAAGAAGATCTCCACGCATAAAGAGAGAAAAGGGAGAGCGGACTTTCCTGATATCCATATAGAAGGAGGGAAGGATGAGAATAAGTTATGAACGTAAGCGGTGCACATGAAACGTATGCGCTCTTTGAAATACCCGTTCCTTGTGTATCCGATGTTCTTGGTGTTACCGGTCGTGTTGAAATAAAAGTCGTTTTTTTAATTTAATATAAGGGCTTTAGTCTTATTTATTGCATTAGTCTTAGTTCCTTAGATGGAGGGAGGGAATGATTTCACATTAAAGGACCCGAAGCAAGCACCCGACCATCGTAGATCAGTTGAACTGGACCGGATAGCGCATCCAATTGCAGGATAAGGAAAAGCAGTAGCAAGAACCAGTCTACTTATAGATAATAGTAAGCTAAAGTCTTAAAGTTCATCAAGATCGATTTGGGTGTGTTAAACATAGGTGTCTGATCCATTTGAGGAAGACTTGTCTTCTTCCGCTGTGAACAAATTCCCGGCACGCCGTAGTCATAACAATCTAAATAATGGAGATGGAAAAGGGAGTGGTGGGTGCAGGCAACGAGAAGGAAGTAGAAGCGTTCGAGTAAATCTGATGCTCTCCGCACCGAGGAAGCACATGCTAGCCCCACCTGTCCAAGGCAAAAGAAGATTTAAAGAGACACATCACAGAATTCCACCCGATCCCAGAAAAGATGTAACCTTGGAAGTTGGACAATAGTTTCAAATCGGGTATCAGAGCTTTGGTTCAATGGCTCCTCGTCGTACAAAGGCCGTTTGGGAAACCTCAGCTACGGTGAGAGATCAATGAGACATCGAGATGGAGGAATTCAGAAATCAAGTGCAGTAGCTTCAAAAACGTTTGGAGCTCTATGAGGCTCTAGAGCGCAATCAACCGCATCGTGCCTCTGAAGATGAAGAATCAGCAAATAGAGAGGAAGGGAGGATTAAATGAATCCTTCCTCCCTTCCTCCCTTTCTATCGTGCGAGAAGCCGTGCATCGAGTGATGAAGCTGCTCCCTATCGTCATGCTCGTAGAAACTATGATTTGATTTCCAGCGAGATTATGACATTAAGGTAGATATTCCAGAATTTGAAGGAAGAATGCAACCGGTTGGTTTCAAAATGCCTATACATCTCATGTGTTACATGAACGGGGTACAAGGACCCCGTGGGCTTGAGAGCATGATATGAATCCCAATTTGATTCATATGATTTGAGTTTCCATTATTGAACTTATATTCTATGCCAGGATTGATGGTGAGAGCTTAAAGTCATATACGTTGCATTGGCCAATTCAACGTTGGCAGGAGTATGAACCCTTTTTAAGTTACTGTCGTGATAATGGAGTCCGACTTCTTGCTTGTGGTGCACCCCAACTGAGGGATCTCTTTTAGTTGCATTTGGCAACTTGTCCATCCAAAGCTCTAGGAATAGAGTCATAGATCGAAGACCTGTACGGGACGGTAACCTGTTTCGGTTCTATGCTTTGAATCCGTGCATGGGAGATCACAGACCACCCGAAGAATGAAAGGGAAGGCGGCTAAGCTTGACTTGTGTTGTGCGAGCGATGATGAAGGTCTGCCTTGGCAAATTAGAGTTACTTTGACCTAAGCAAAGTACAGACATAGGCACATCTTTTCGACCGGGGAATAGTTTTTCTCCGGTCCTTGCAGGACCCTGCTCAAATAATATCTTGCTTGTTCATTACCATCTCCGTTCTTCTGCGATAAGAATGCTCCCAACGACTCGTTTGAGGCTGATGATATGATATGTATAGCTGTAGCGGTTCTCCGGGCCGAGAAGGTATTCTAACTGGTGCCTCAGCGAGGTCATTTTTGACTCGTTGCAAGACTGGGCCATGGCTCTCGTCCTAAAAAAACTCTTCATCCTCTGTTGTCTTGAGAAGTGGGGCGAAAGGCTGGATTTTCCGTGCAAAATTGGAGATGAACCGCCGGGGAAATTGATCTGTCCGATCAAGCGCCGCAACTCCTTTTTGCTTCTTGAGGGAGGTGCTTCCTTGATTGCCCTGGATTTCTTCTTGTCAATTTCAACCCCTCTGTTGTGCACTAAGAACATCCGGAAGTTTCCTGCTGTTACGCCAAATGCACATTTTTACGGATTCATCTTCAAGCCGTGTTCTCGCGCTCAAACACTGTCTTGAGATCAGCCAAATGACCCTCTACAGGGAAAGACTTCACAACTACATCATCAATATACACCACCTCTACGATGTTGACAATAAAGTAATGGAAGATGAGGTTCATCGCTCGCTGGTAGGTAACTGACGCCTTATTCAGACCGAAGGGCATGACCTGCCAGCAGAATAGTCCGTTCGTCCAACAGCACCCGGACAAGGGAACGCTGTTTTTGCCTCGTCCTCTTTGGAGATGAAAATATGGTTATACCCCAAGTGACCGTCCATGAATGACAGAATTTTTTGTAAAATAAAAAATACGATCGATAAGGATCTAATACGAACCTTGACGCCCGACGGGCGATAAAGGTAAGGTAAGGGACGGAACCAATGCTGTGTGGAAAGATGCAACGAGGAAACCTCTTCCCGGTCGAAAGCCGTGCAAAGACCTAAGAGGATACTGCTGCTTCCTCGTAACGGTAGAAAGAGGAAACGCTAAGCGAAAAAGGTGTTGATTGCTTAATGAGTTATGGCCACTAGTCATTCGGATTTCTCTTTATTCATTTCAGTATTCTCACTGGGCATTTAGCTAGCCTATATCGCCGCTTTCGCTTCCGTACTCAACCGTCTCTCTCCTTAGTCCGATCTAGCCTCTATTGATTGAGACGGTTTGAAGACTCCCTTTATGCAATTATGAACTCCCCGTCCCTTACTCGTCTTTTGAAAGCCAGAACATTCGCATAGAGAAGTATCTCTATCACGCATGCTCCTCCACTGATGACAAAATGACCTTATATCCTCTTCTAGGAATTCCTACCCACCTATAAGAGAGGGGAAACAAGTAAAAGAGTATTATGCATGAATATGCTTGTGCACTGGAAATCTCTCATAGCGGGAAGGCCCAGAGATCATAAAGGATGGGATGGGAATGGAGGCATTCCAGCCCAACATACTCCGATGAATGGGTCGAGAGAGATAGGGAGGAGAGTGGGATACAGGAAGTATAGTGAACAGTTGAGTGGCTATCCAACCATTCAATCGGCTATGGAGGGAGGTTTCAGCAAGCGGGTAAACCGATGATGACTAGTAAAAACTTAGGTAGGTCGATCGTTGCTCATAATAGTAGTGGTCAAATCTGCACTAAGAAATTCGAAAAAGACAGAACTCTTAGTAGCCAAACCGAGAAAGAGTTGCTCGCATGAAGCACATGGGCTGATTTCAGTAGCAGTAAGGGAGTTTTTCATTATTCCCACTTCTTCTTGCTATGATTGTGCACTATTCAAGACGACTTGAAGTCAGCAGCTTTATTTGAGAGAGAATAGGGAGTAAGGGGATTGGGAAGTCTCCGATTCAGTAGGCGCCTCTAGGGGAGCAGCAAGATGGGCTGTGTCTGACTGTCGACGAGAGTTTGCGTTCTGCCGCTTTCCCGCTTCGCTAAAGTATTTCGAACTAGAATGCCACTAACCCACCTTCTGAGTGGAAGTGCCTTTGTAGCCTAGATCGTGCTCAGCTGGATAGGTTCTTACTCTTACTTACGGATCGAAATAACATAATATAGAAAGAGCTAGAGCCCCGCTGTTCTAAAGCACAAGTAAGGGCTTTTGTTCCACCAGAGAGAGTATATTCTCACACTGAATCAATCATTCAAAGGAAGGGGGTTGGCGGGGAAGGTCAGTGAGTTGAGAAGCAGCTTAGCGTTCAACCGTTACCTCTGGAAGTAAGGGCGTAGTAATCCCCGACCTAGGGAATGGAATGAGTTATAGATAGAAAGAGAGTGGGACTGGATCCTTAGGGGAACTTTCCTAGTTATGATGTGTGCGTGCGATTATCTAGTCATCTGAGCTCTTGTAAAACGTACACATGTATCAATCACACACCCCGCTCTGCTATTTGTCACTTCTCAGTTGGCCACGATCACCTGCCTGCAGAGCCGGTCCAAAGGCCTACTATCCGGAAAGAAAAAATATCCGGAGTAAGAACTATCAACTGGGCTCAGGTGAGGTAGGTAGATCATTCGAGTGGAGGTACTACCCAGACATGGCGGAAGCATAGGCATTGATGCAGGAGCAAGCAGCATCCGGGTGAAAGCAGAGTGGCTAGTTGTTAGTCGCCTCCACTATCGAGTAAGGTTTGGTTGGGACCGAGCTGTGAAGAAGTGGACACAAATCCCGCCTCCCGAACCGTTGAACAACTACTATAATGGCCTGGCGATGAAAACTTCGATTCGCTCCACAAAGCTAGCTCCTGCCCTGCCCCGTCATCCATTTCAAATGGAAAAAAAAATTTAGGGGAGGGAGTGATGCCTCTTGACCTCAAAAAGGGAAAGGTTTGATACTCCGTGCCTCAAGACTCTTGATGCTTGAGATGCGAGATGTTGCCTACTATCTCATTCTGGAACACCAACCAGTCTGTATCGAATTCCCTCTCCCTTTATAATATAAGTAAGGTCGAGTGCTCATTGCTTCGCCCAGGATGAGAATTATAATAATGAATATTCATTTGCAGTAAATGAACCGGTTTCTTTGGTTGAGTCAGTGGATGAGCCAGAAGTTGGTAAGGTTGGTGAGTCAGTTGGTTAAGTTACTCATGATCGTGAGCTAGAGTAGCATCACTAGCACTGACATAAGTAGCAGCTCCAGGTCCGGAACTAGTAGACCCAGAAGATGTTGAGTCAGTTGGGTTCAATCGATTCTGTTGATTCTGCAGACGGTGACTCCTGCTGCGGTAAGACATACCGAAGTAATAGGAACAACCTAAACAAGAGGGGCCTCTCGACTACCAGAATGCGGGGAGGAACCACCTGGCCTTAGATTCTAAAAGTTTAGGGGCATATGTGCTCAATAAATTCGCTGGTGGTCCAACAACTACCGTTGCCATGTCTCCGTCCAACCATAGGAGTGGATTTCTCCCATAGCAGGGAGTTTTAATTAAACTATTCTAGTGGGAGGGGGTTCGATGGGTTCAACAACTATAGGCAGGGGCTGGTCTGAGAGGGTACTCTACGGGTATCATGGCCCGGTTTCGGGTCTGTAGCATTTCATATTGTAGGTTGTGGAACCGAACGATTTACAACTGGGCCTGAAACCGCTCATGCTCCTTTCTCTGCCTCTGAAACTGCTCTTGCTTATGGTAGTGGATAAATTGGTGGACATGTATCTGCTGCCTATGCTGCTGGTGGCTCGACTTTTTATGGTTCGGGGAGGAGGCATAGTGCAGCCGATCTGCTCAATTCTGCAAATCCTGTGAATATTCAAGTTGCAGTGTATGCCAGTGTGGAAAGAGTACTATTGGCATCTACTTTGCAGTCTTCGAGGTCTAGGCTATCCGATGGGGTGGTTTACCGGGGTCAGATGGGAGGGTATCACCACGCTATGGTGCGGGAAAATTGGCCTACTTGTCTCGGTTCCTTCACTCGAGCTAACTGCATCGGATATTGCATTTTCACTGCTAGAAAATAAATCATTATATAGTAGAGACAACGCTACCTCCTCTTCCCCCCGGTGGAACTCCCTTTAGAGGATCCAGTTCAAGCATCATCCTAATCAGACTTGAGGATGGCATCTGGGATCGTTCTTATCCATTCATCTCTTTCCCTTGAGCCTGGTTTGAGCTTCTTTATCGGCTTGAGCTACCTATTGTATTGAGTTGCCTCCCCCGTGAACTACCTTGGGAAAAGAAGAACTGAAGCCCTATTCACAGCTTTTTCGATCTATCTAAGCTACTACGTCCATTTGTGATTCAATCGATGCTAATTCGGCTATTAAGGTAAGGTTGGCCTGGAGCCGGGTATAGTTTATGGCCTTTTTTTGCCTGGTCTTTTATCTGCCTTGAGGCCAGGTGTGGGATCGATTTAAATAAAGTAAAGGATTGCCGGTTCCTCCCTTGCTTCTGTCTTCCTCTAGAAACTTCTTTTTTTCTTCTTAACTGACTGAACCACCATGAGGGTATTCTCAAGCAGTGGACTCGATAGCATTTGTCCTAACATGGTATTCACCAAGAGCTTTTTCTTTCTAAGAACAGAAATCCCTTCTTGAACAAGCCATTCAAAGAGGGGCATGAGATGACATCTAATTATATGTAATTTGCTTTCCTTAGGACTAGACTAGGCTAAACCTTGTCTTTTTCATTGGCATTTAACTACTTACTTCGACAGTTGTGATTCCGCTTTCATGTCTTGGATTGAGCTTTCACTCCGGCCTTTCCCCATGGACAAGAAGTTGCTTGTCCGATTCTATACCATTCAATAGCACCGCAGTCAAGGGATTCGAGCGCACCTAGCTAGCAACTGGCTTTCACTCCGGCACCTGCGCATACGTGCTCCTTTACTGCCTACACCTACGCTCACGAAAGACAAAGCCACTCACGAATCCATTTTCTTGCTCCTGCTCTGGACCTTACTTACTGCTGGCTTTGAGCTTTCTTGCTTGCTATTGCTATGCGCCAGCTAGCGGAATACTTTACCGAATGCGCCAACCAACCTCCGGTTCCGGGCCTACGTGTGCCAACTCCAACTAGGAAACTATTAGCGCTTGGGCCTAAGCTCCTGAACCAGCAGGAAGAAGAAGCGCACCCAACCCCCCCACTTCTGACCGGAAAAGTCTTTTTTTTTTCAAAAATGTTTAGCTGACCAAGTAAGGGCTGAGTGTGATGTGGGCGGGATGTATTTAAATAAAAGATAGGATATGTGTAACAAGGAAGCGAAGGTACCGGATTGGATTGACCCCTTGCCCTTACCATTAAAGGGGAGTTGACCTATTATTTGATTGGAGAGTTTCCGGGCTGGCCTAGGATATTGATTTCAATAAATTCATTCCCTCTTTCCTGTGTATTTCCCCATGGGGGCTTAAGACCCCCTTCCTTAACTCAACTCATGCACTCAGAAATCTCTCCTGACTGGAGTCCTTCTCTTCCCGAAGAGCTGATGAGCGTGGGATATAGATTCAAAAGAGATATGTGTGTGGTCTTCGTGTGCCTCCACCTACAGGGCTGACTATGCCTACCATCTTTATCTTTGCCTCCCCGTCCTACCCTACCATGTTGGGTTTTCACCCGCCCCTTATTCCGCATTCCCATACTGATTTTTATGCATATTTTCAAATTTCGGGTATTTCTTTTAAATTTGTATTATCTTCTGCAACTCCCACAAGTGGGAATACATTTCTTTATAATAAATAAAGAGCCAAGCGGATCCGAATTCCTTCTCCATCCGCATCTATATAAAGAAGAGGAAGCGCCTTGACTCGTCAACCCCCGACCGAGACGAGACCTAGATGGCAACCTAACCTAGTACGTCATAATTTAGAAAGGGAAGACCCCCCAGAGCCAGAACACAAGCGCCGACCTCTCCGCCACCAGCACAAGTGACTAAGAGAAGATCACGTCCTCGAAGGTGGCGGTATCACCGTCTACAGGTCGAGTCACGAGATCGAAAGTGCAAATACTCGACGCCGTGAATCAATAAATTCGGGTGATAGACGAAGGCCTTGGTCCATCGGTGCCTTAGGGGCAATCATCTGCACCAGTGTATAAAAAGACATTTGAAATTCTTAGAGTAGCGAGGAGAGCTTATGGACAAAAAATGAGGATTCCGGCGGCTTTTGTCACTTATGATCAGTGTTCACAAGAGCGAGACGGTTCCATGTCTTACAATGTTAAAGCAGCATTCTTGTCGGAAAGATTTTTTAGGAGGCCCGGACACCTACCGAACATCCCTGAAGGATGGAACAAGATGATGAAGAAGGCGGCGAAGATATGGAGGAAAATCTGGGAAGAAAAAAAGGAGCTATCTGAAAAGGGGAAGGCAAGGAAGTCGTAGAAATGTTGAAGAGGAGACAACCCCCTCTTCAACTTTATACTATGCGCGTCGCGTGCTCGATCTAGCAATCTTGGACAATTGTTTTGATGAACTGTCACTAAACTAAAAAAGAAAGAAGAGAAAAGAACTGGGAGTTGGCGCCTACATCAGTGGTTGCTTGCTTACCAAGCCATCCTGGCAAGCTCCTCAAGTTCTTGTTTGATCTGCCGCTCTTAGAACACCACAATATTCGTCCTTTTTGGGTTAATGCTCTCAATGCTGAATCGATCATTTTTGATCCTTTTCCTTATGTGAGGACGGAATGGAAGAAAAGTAATGAAACCTGCGATGGCTACTGAATAACCTCTTTTTCCTTTCTCAATAAGAAAGCCTTTGACCCTTGTATTCGTTCGCCAAATCTTGTTCAGTTCCATCCAAGCTCGGTTTTGTCTGAATCTTCGTGGAAGAAGAAGAAGCGGTTCACCAGCTACTACATCCAGGGATCCAACCAAATCATTAAACCTGGCGGCTGCTCGTTCTTTGATCAGTGATTCACCGGCCACTAGATCGATGAAGAATCTCTCCAAAATCTTCTCTTTGATCAGTGATTCACCGGCCACTAGATCCAGGTATCCAACCTTATTCTCAAGCCTGCTGGCTCGGTTGATTGGCACTCCTGTAGGCTCATCTTGCATACAAATTCTGGGAGTCCCAGGTCCTGCATCCACCAAGAACATTTCTTCCCTTAAGCGTAAAACTTCAGATTGTAAGGCGTTTCCACTAAATAAGAAAAAACTGGAATTAGATCTTGGAAATGATCTACCCAAATAGATGCTCATCATAAGCTTTTTTTTTTACTCCTCTTCCTATTGATCAGAAGCATCCAGCAGCGCCACGACAAAAGAGTTAAGGTACTATGAAAAGCTGCTCTTGGGGAATGCAGACAGACTCACTTTTTTCTGGCAAATAGGCTTTCATGAGCGTCATAAGGAGATTTGGATCCTCCCTCAGATCATCCGCGCATTCACGGAGAGTATCTACATTTGTCTCCGGGGAGAGCTCCAGGTCGGTTTCCATTATAAAGTGGGCGGTCCTCGAGTTAAGTTCCCTCTGTTCGGGAAACAGAGTGGACAGCGGACCGACCCCTCTCTCAGATTCTTTCCGAAGTTTTTCTTTTATAAAATCATGAATCTCCCTTCGGAGTGCCGCAACCTCCTCTTGGTTGGGAGCGGGGTGGGCAACTTCAGCCGGTGCTGGCGCCTGCCGCAGGGCCTCTTGAGAGGGCAGTGGATTTGGAGCCTGCGGTAGCGCTCCTTCTCCTTGAGAGGGCACCTGCGGTAGCGCTCCTTCTCCTTGAGAGGGCACCTGCGGTAGCGCTCCTTCTCCTTGAGAGGGCAAAGGTAGGGAATCGGGCGCCTGCGGCAGCGCCTCTTGCCCAGCGTTCAAAAACGGGGCAAGAGCTTCAAATAATTCAACAAACATAGGGTGACTTTTTTCTATCGAATCGAATGAGCACTGTGAACTATCTGCTTCAAAAAGATAGTTGGTTGAATGAGACTGGAAACCTTCTTTCTTCGATCGGAATACAAATAAGATTAAAAAGGCCATCATTGGGGCAAAGGATAAACCTCTCCTGACCGAGAAAAACAAGTTCCAGAGGCATCTTCCATTCATCTCGATTTGGGTTTTTCCGCACCATATTTGGATCTGCCTCTTCTTCGATCCGGAATTCCCAGCAAATCCTTGACTCCTCGAATACAATGGGATTTCACACCTGGCAAATCTTTCACTCTACCTCCTCTTATTAAGACCATAGAATGTTCCTGCAAATTATGACCTTCGCCCGGAATGTAAGCAAATATATCATGTCGATTGCTCAATCGTACTTTGGCTATCTTACGTAGAGCTGAATTAGGTTTTTTCGGTGTTCTCGTTGAAACACGCAGGCATACTCCTTGCTTCTGGGGACATTGATCCAAAGCTCGAGTACGGTCCGTGCGCCGTTTTTCTTCTCTACCATGACGAATCAATTGATTTAATGTAGGCATCGCTCTTTCCTTTGTCCTTACCCCCGATTTTTGCCCTATCACTAGTGATTACTCCCGATCCGAAGCACCCCTTTTCCATTCATAGAGAGATCCAATCGTCAAAATCAATAAAAAGGCCATCATGGACCAAGATCCAAACGAATCAATCTTGTTGGGAGGTACTGCCCAAGGAAAGAAAAAGGTGACTTCCGGATCAGGGATAATAAATAAAATTGAAACAAGATAAAATCGTATATCGAAACGACTTCTGGCATCACCGGAAGGATCGAAACCACATTCGTAGGCCGACAATTTTTCTGGGTAGGTCGAACTATTGGAAGCAAATGGAAAAGGAACACCGAGTAGGATCAAAGAAAGTAGCGGACTAATCACTAAATAGATACAAATAGGTGCAAATTCTGACATCATCACAGCCCACTTGCTTCTCTCGCTCCTTGCTCGCGGAGCGGCATACCGAAAAAAAAAAGTAGATTCCATAACATAACATAAGACTCATTTTACAACGAGAGATGACCGCTCTGGATGGCTCTCATAATCCGGCGGTATGGAACGCTTTGGCGGGTCCCACCTTTGACTATCTGAGTAAGGTAGGACTGGTAGGTCCGCTCACTAAGGAGCTCCCCTTGCGGCGAATGCAGAAGCCCCCGAATTTCTGCATATTGCGCAAGAATGGAGTCCCTAGGAAAGTTATCCTGGACCAATGCCGCCTCCACATGGCGCTCGACGATGAATTGGGCGTCTAGAATTGACGCCCTCTGGAGGGGGTCGTCATTCCCCCCGAAATTAAGGAAAAGGTACCTGTTATAAAGGAGGCTCCTTCGGCTGTCATCCCCGATAAGAGGCTGGGCCAATTGGGGTATAACAACCGGTTGAGGTACCGGTTCACTCGAATCGAATCCAGGCAGACGTATACCTTAGTTGCTGCGACGGTAATGTCAGTTGCACTTTCATCATGGCGAGAGTGGAAATTCGCTCCCTTTTTGGTCTCACGTGTGCTTTCATGTCTGTCGTCGGGCCGATATTTAGGTTGTGGCCAGCCACCTTTCTAGCTCCTGTATAGTTGTGATCCCCGCATCCCTCTTCGACCTCATTGAATAGCGTGTACCATTTGTTCGTGGAGCCTTAGTGGGAAAAGAGGATAGGCGGGACAGACTCTGACTCGTACAGCCCACTGGTCCAGGGCATGGAGCATACTATTTGACAAGCAGCGGAAAGAAGTTAGCCGGCTAGCGCACTTCGGCCACTCAAGGTAGCCCCCTATCGAACGCATCTCTCAGATAGACTTGTTTTTCCCTGTAGGCCGACAGCTCCCATCCCATCAGTCACCTTTCGAAGCTCTTTCCCAGTCAGCCCTCAGGTCAATGGGCGATATAGAGTGAGGCGCCTATAGGGAGAGTTCCCATTATGTAATATAAAAGTTTTGCGAACCAATCATTCACTGACTTCAGACCAAGCCAATCATCATTTGGCATCAGACAACTACCGTAAAGTCTGTCATCCGCCATAAACAAAAAGAGGGGGTACAAAGCTACCCTATTACGATCTCCTTCACGCTAAGGGGATTGGCGGATGCTACAATACAAAGAAATCGGTCGAACTCAAGCATTTGGTTTGACAAAAGCAATGGCTCTTTCCTACTTGCTTGAGGGACAGCCGATTCATATTACTTACTTGTATTCTGGTTGGATTGGGCGCTTGGTGGTAAGAGCCCCTACTTGAAAAACCAACAGCTTGCTGCTCACCATCATACGCGTGCGCTATAAAAGAAGCCGCACAACGCCCTTCCTCTTTCTAATCCTTTTGGATGATAAGGCATGCCTATCCATGTTTTATCCAGCCTTTGCTCCACTATCAACCACCGGAATGGTTATTTTGCCTGCCCCGCTTTCCTCTCCCGCGGAAAGAGCTCGTTCGCCAAGTCCGAACTCCCACTTTCTCGTCGATGACGGCTCTCTTCGATGCTAGCAACCGCCTTTGACCCTTTTCAGCTTCTTTCCATTTCCAACCATTCTACCTGAACGAGAGACTTTACCTTTACTTAGAGAGGGGCAGCGGTACCACGCTCTTCTGTGCTCGTAGGTTGACTCCCCATCCCGACTAAGGTCTCACAAACGTGCACTTCCCTTATGTTATGCATCCAGCCGCTTCACTAATGTGAATAGGTTATACAGAAGGGTGGGTTGGTTATCCACTCTTATGCGCCTTCCTTCTTCGAACCTTTTGGTATGTATTGCCCCCTAACTATAGATCAGATCCACCGGACGATAAACTCAATTCCGCACTGCTGCTGAGTCGTCGGACTTATCCACCAAGGGATTCGTGGAATTTCTGTGGATTGCGTTGGGGGAAATCTACCAAAGCTAGGCAGATAGATAGACTCCTTTCCCGCTGCTAAGGGAGAGCAAGAAACAAAATCAAATGATTGTTTTTTAATCAGCGCCCCCTTTTGGGTATGCAGGTACTATTAGTCCTCTCACTACCAACCAGCAGACATCATCTGGCTGGGTCTTGCCGGTATCAACAACGAGAAAAAAAAACAACCAAATGGAAACAGCAACTAACTATGGCTCTTGGCCCAGACAACGTCCTAGGCGTAGGGGGGATCGGAGCAAGAGGGAAGTCCTAGACGACGTTTTTCTTCCTGGGCTGCAGTAAGTAGATCGAGAGGTCGTTCCGCCCCTTGTCCCCGAAGATGGGTAATCTGTTCTCAAAAAATGTTGCTCCAATCTGACCTAGCTGGCGAGCGATCCCAGTTCGCGGCAGAGAACAAGACAGCAAGCGAGCGTACCTTTGTTCGCTTCTTCTCCACCAAGCACGGAAGTTTAAGGATAACTGTAGGTCGGTGGCTACCTAAGGAAACTCCGATTCGATCTTCCCCCCGGCTGGGAGGCATCTACCTGATCCCGATCACAAGGAGAGGTTCACCATGATGGGGGGTACTTTTTTTTTCCCTTCCGGAAAGAATGAAATGCATAGGGGACCATCCTTTTGTTGCGGCATGCTCTTCAGATTTACGGATTCGCAGGGGGCCTCAGGCCCTACTTAGTTGACTGACAATGACAAAGGCTTGCGAAAGTAGGGCCTTTTCTTTTCCTTTTTGAATAACCCATTCTCATTATCTTTCATAAGTCAAGTAGGCGAACCTATAGGTCCTTAGTAGCGTTGACAAAGAAGAACAGCCGGTTAAAAGACAGCGAATCTTATATATATATTCAAAAGATATCTATATCTATCTAGATAGATATTCGAAATAGTTAGTTAGGCCAGCTTGACAGGCTACCCTTCCTCATCTGAGGTGCTCAGAGAAAGATCTCTTTTTTAGAACTTCCAAAACTTCATCCCGGCCCGGAAAAGTGACCGACCAGGGCCCTTTTGATAAATGAAAGAAAGGGTTGTTGAGCCCTAGCCCTGTAAGCCCACACCTGTGTAGAGTAGATCGTTCAACACCTCCGGCACAAACCCATTTTTGACCTATTGGTCCTAGTATCATAGGCGACCGAACGGCCGCCCCCTAATTACTAGACCGACCTGCTGTAATAATTCCATAAACACCTAGCGAAGATATGGCAAACAAATAAAGTAGCCCTATGTTCAGATCTGACAATACCATACCATAATCAAAAGGTACAACGGCCCAAGCGACCAGACTTAACATAAATGTAGCCACTGGAGCCATTCTAAAAAGGGAGAAATTAGCACTACTTGGTGAAATAGGTTCTTTTAGAATCAATTTCGAACCATCTGCTAGAGGTTGTAACAATCCGAACGATCCCACTACATCAGGACCCTTTCGACGTTGCACAAAAGCCATTACTTTACGTTCAGCTAGCACTAAAAAGGCTACTCCTAGTAGAAGTGGTAGAATTATTCCAAGTATTTCAGCTGGAACAGCTATGTACGTTTTCGATTTTCTATTCACTCATGATCTGGCCTGGTCGACCCAATCATGATATTGAAGGATGGGACCTTTTCTCGAAAAATAGAAAGAAAAAGGAAGAAACGAAACATAGAACATAGAATGACAATTAGTTCTCGTTCTCATCCTCGAAACACTCCGATATGATAGTCCTCATTTCTCACGCTCATATTGCCCCGCCCGTCCTCCTTGATAGCTGGAAAAACTCATACCATATTAGTGACCAAAACAAAAGAGCTTATTTCTTTATATTTTTTATAAAAGGTAGCCAGTAGTTTCGGATCTGAACGTATTCGCGTAATCCAGTCTTGAATCTAATCCTTTGTATCTTCGGAGATACCCATATCATAGCTCATAATTAGATAGGCGGACTCATCATACAAGTCAGTGGCTGAGGAAATTCTCCACCTTGGACGGCCTCTCTCACAATAATGTTGTAATTGAGAGGCTACGAGCCTATGAAGAGACCTGAGAAGATCTCCCCGCTCGCCCTGTTCTTGAAGGAGGGGGAAAGGTGTATGCTGTGGCGCCGGTAGCTCAATTGGATTGGCATTTTGCCCTGGGATAGCAGACGACGGGCCAGCCATGTTTTGATTTGAAGAGCCAGTTGGCTGATTCACGCTTGCTTCGGAGCTTTCCCCAGAGCTGCTCCCTAGGATAGATGTCCAGCCGGAGTTGCCCCCAGAAGTACCCTCACCGCCAGGGGGAACATTGTGATTAGCCGAAGAAGCTTCCCCGGAGGCGGCGCAGTGAGTTACTTCATGGGAATTGCGTATTAGCATCAGCACCAGAAAGATAGGAGTCAATATGGTCCCGAGAATCTCGATAGTAGTTCTTCTATCGCCAAACCCTGTTTGCGGAAAATAGTAGAACCTCCACTTACATAAAGTAAGAAATAAAGGCAGGAAGAAACGTAGAACCAGAGAAAAATAGATACATGTTATATCGCCCGGCAAGTGTATAATTCCTTGCATCATAGGTGTTACTGCGTCTTGAAATCCTAATTGCCATGGTTCCGGAAAAAAAGATATTTCAACAGGAGAAATTTTTATAAATAACCATTCTAGAATAATCATTTTTTTGTTTCATTTATTTGATTTTCACCATCTTCCTTCCTGGAGGAGTGAAGAAGTATAGAAGACTTTTGTTGGTTGTTGACCAATGGAAAGAAAGCATGGGAGTAAGAAGGGATCAATCTCATCTCATAGTGCTAGGATGAAGAAAGGAAGGAAGAGCTAATCTTTCTACGCGGAGATCTTTCTTCTCTTATGATATTGTTGTTTTGTTGTAAACCTGAATTGAAAATAGATTTTCAATTAATAGGCTATATATGACTTCCATTTCGATCTTCCACCTTAACCCTAGTACACGGAACACCAAACGGAGACCTGCTTTTGAAAGCACTGTGGGCGAAGGGTTCTCAACCAATCTCGCACTTGACACGCAAAGCAAGAAAGAGCAGTCTATCTTCACAGAGAAAGAGAAGGATCTTCGGCAAGGGGTTCCCGCCTTCGCGAGACCTTTTCGATCTGCTCTAGGCTAAGCTCAATGGGGCCTTGCTTTGTTGATGCCAATCTCTTAGTCTGATTCAGATAAACTGTGAACCAAGACATGATGAAAAAGAACGAACTCAAAGCGAATTCTTTAATATGAGATCTTCTACCCGCTTGCTTCGCATAGGCTCCACAAGCTTCGGTGCGGTACACGGAACACAAAGAAAATCTTGACGAATAAGCAAGGAAAAGAAAAGATTCGACTTCGGATTCTGAAAAGAATGACTAGCGGCCCTTCTTCCTAATTCTATTCAATAGGAGCGGAGTCATGAACAAAAAAAGCCACTTCCTTATTTACGCTATTTATTGACGACTTTCTTCTCCTCGTTGGAAGTAGGAACGGCCTTTATCTAATCGACTATTGAACCATCTCGCCTGAAAGTCACTCGCTCTCCTCTTAAGTCATGCCTTTCCTCCAACGGCTAACTCGACGGGACTTGCTTTCCTAAAAAAATTTATTTTTATATAAATTCCGTGGAAGCTCTAGTACTGTATCGATCGGTCATTCGTGAACTCTCGCATCGCATCTTTCTCTTTTGGTTTTTGAGCTTAGCTCATCCCGATTTCGTTTTTTTTAAATCGCGAGTTTATGGGGTCTTCAGTTTTAGGGTCACGATAGGTCCCTTCCAGTGCAAAAGAGAGGCCAGGTGTAAAAGCACTTTGTGGAGTTGAGTTGGTACCTGAGAACTCCGCCGACACCGTCATCGATGCCGCCAGCAAGCTTCATGCTAAATGAGGAGCGGGTTCAGGTTCAGGTCCTCGAAAGAGAGCACGTAGGGGGGCGAATGAGGATTGGGGAACTGTTCGTGTAAAGCAACGAGCAGTCAGTGTTGAGCAAAGAACCGTCCGGGTTAAGTAAATAGTTCGTTCTCGAAGTAAGGCGACTAGCTCGTTTTCGAACTGGCTGTGTTAAGCATATGATTAAAGCCGTTCCAGTCCTCCATTCGTTGGGTGCTTCGTGGCCCTATCAGCTGGCTTGCCACTCAACTGATCCGCTTTCCGTTGTTAACAGGAAACGACTCCTATTCTCGAACGAACGACCTCCTTTCCTTCTGCCTAGGTCTGCTTCAACGAGCCTCGCTACTTCAAGGAATGGAAAGAGCCTTCCTGTCAAAGGCGGCCGGCCGAAGGAACCGCCTCGAAGAAGTTCTATACACTTGCTTCTCTTTTTATATTAAATGAATTTTTTATAATCGAAGAACATGTAATTTGATAACTTCAATTGTTGCTTTTTTAGCATAGCAGCAAGGTTTCTTATATAAAGATATAACCTAAATGCAGCCGTTATCTTTTATACGCGAGACCAACAAATTTTCCCTCGTAAGGCCGACAACAAAGCATCGGAACAAGAGCTTCCGGGCACACACCTGGAACAGGCCTAGGAAAGAGATTGATGAGCTGAGAGGGATAAACCAAGATCCCTTCTCTGATTCTCGTAGGGGCAGGGGTAGATCAGGTGGTCGATTGTCGAGAGGAGGTAGAGGCCGTCGTCCTTCCTATCTGTTGTCTGCTCGGGAAGTAACTGAGGATGAAGGATCTCGCCCCCCTGCTTCATCAAGGAAGGCTTCCATGGTTGCTGCTCCATCTGCTGTAAAATGGGCGCGTGTTCAACACTTCCTTGGGTAAGTAAACCCAACCCTGCTAATGTGCTGGTTAACTCTGGTCCATCAGATCCTAAATCTACGCCTGCGATTAATGTAGAGCAGCCCACTAAACCACAATCTAATACGGGTAATTTTATTGGGCTAACCTCTTGAAAGATGGCGCTAAGGCAACAAAATTGTAACTGCAGTATTTGGAACCAGAAATTCTAGATGGGAAAACTATTGTGCGAATGCCATCAGAGGTTATTGAACAAGCGGACCCTAGATGGGAGGAATGCCGAGTTGGCAACCTTGATTTTGCCTAATATAAGTTTCACACAAGGAACCTCTTGCTCTTAAGGATAAACTACGATATTTGATGGACTGGCAGTTCAGCCATGTAATTTATCCCTCAAGCTGAACAAACTTGACCTGCTCCTTTAGTTTAGGGCTATAGAGTTTACTTGCTTCTCACTAACGGCAGAATCGTAAGCTTGATCACTCGACTCTAAACAAAAATAAAAAAACTCGGCTATAGGATGACAATCCTTCACTCCGGAAAGGTAGGTTCCATACCGACAAGACCTCCTATCCTAGAAGAAGCTCATTTCACACCAAAAACAGCGGAACTTAATCACCAAGATAGAGTTGGGTAAAGCCCTTATGTAACTGAACGAAGTGGAAAACCCGCAATACGAGAGCAAAAACCTTCTGTGTGTAAGAGGAAGAGCAAGATCGAGTTAGGTAGGATGTAGATCGAGCGCAATAAGCTACAGGAGTGATTATTTCGCTTTGGAAGGAAAAGAGCATCTCAAATCAAATAAGGTCCTAACTCAGCTCTCAGGCTGTCTGGGAATAGCTCCACCAGACAAAGAATAGGAGAAAGGAGTGTAGGATTGGTAAGCTTTGCCGGAAAGAAGCTACTCGACTAATTCAGGAGGCTACTACCGGCGAAGCTCGTTTGCTTCGGAGCGTGCTATTGCGTGAAGCGGAAAGGGGGCCTAGTCACAGCGCAAAGGGACAGCGGAATCCAAGACTATGGGGGATGGGCAATTGACTCTTTCAAGTCAGAGATGCGGAGTTTCCGGGTAGTCTCCGATATGGCTAATTAGCCCCTTAAGTCAGAGATGCGGAGTTTCCGGTGTCAGTCTTGCTTCTGCTGGGCTAGCTCTTCCCCGGGAGCTGACCCGAGAACTCTAACTTAAACAGCCTTAGTGAGTCTTCCATTGGCTAAGAAGCTCTTTTCGGCAACTACATCGTACCCTACCCCTAGATTATCCTATTCTTTCTCCTTGCTTTTCGATAGCGTAGTTTCGTACCCAAGGTAGTGCTAACTATCTCTCCTGCGCTAGTGAATCCTAACCTCTTATGCTTCTTCCGCTTAAATGATTTAGGAGTGAATACCCGGCTAAAGGCGATCCGCCAGCGAGGAATTACCCATAGAAGGCCTTGGGCTTCTGTTCATGTGCATCCTCTTGCCTCTGGGTGGGATGATGCGCATTGAACTTGACTCCACCCATAGAGGTGCATAGCCCGGCGAAATAAGGTTTTACCTAAGGACGGTTGCTACTCGAATGCCTAACCTACTCGCTAACTCGAGTCCCAAAACAAAGGCAATAATCATTGTTCACCGACGGAAGCGAAGCAAGACGACTAGCTAGCCAACAGAGGCGTTAAGCCGCCAGAGGCCGTACGCTGACAAGCCCAATCCAACGGAAGGGAGCCTCTAACTTGCCTGACCAAAGGATAAGAATAGTTTTAGAAAAGGAAGGACTACGATCATCATCTTATGGAACGGGATTAGCTTTAGCGGAAATTTAGGCATGCCCTGCGATCAGCCTCAAGGCTAGGTTCAGGTCCGGCTACTACCGCATGGCCATGAGAGATGCGATTATGGATTTAGGATACCCTAGTGAACGAGGGGCGGATGCGCTTCTCTCTTATGGATAAAGAAAGGCAGGGATCACCACAACCTGGAGCTGTATAAGGGGGTTCTAGTTGTTTAACGCCCCGTCTAAGGCTCGACCGAGCTGTACAAAACAACGAACGCTATGAATGCATGGAGAAAGGCAAGACCCAACCCCAATCGGAAAACTTGATCTACTCGTTACTATAAGATATATTGAACCGGAAGAGGAAAGAGCGAGCCAAAGATCATAGCCAACTATGTATGAGCGAGTTGGAGAGCCTTGAATAAGGCAATTCGTATTGATTTATAATGGAATTGGTTTTTGTTCATTCTTCTATATTTGTAAAATGATGAAAATGCTTTCTCACTCGGAAGACAGCAATAAAAATGGGAAGAGTTTTCTCTCTTATGTGCAATTTCATTAAAACCTGTTCTCGATTGATCGAGTCTTTTTTCAATCCATTTATTTCACACTTCCCGGTATTTTTTATTAAACCCTGTTTTTTATTGTGAAGGTAAGAGGGTGCTGTTATGGTAAGGCTTGAGAAGGTCAGGGACGGAGGAGTAGAAGGGGCTAAGAAGAGGAGATTAGTAACCAAGGACCTTAGACGATAGCTAGGAGATAGGGTTGGAGGTTCAGGTTGCGTCCCCTTGGTCCAGTGATTAAGAAACAGCTTGGCTTGTTTACGCTTTTCAGACCGTGCTGGGCTGGGATCCTTTCATTCATTCAATATGGGCTATAGACCAGAAAGGATAGTGATGACGAGGCGGAGTGAAAGCCCAAGGCAAGTGCCAATTCATAAACACCGTAAGACAGACGAGATCACTATTACTCACATAATAGGAAAGGAAGATCTAACCAAGCGAATAAACGAAGGTTAGAAAACAACTTGAAGCTAAGACAAGGTGGTACGGGGCGGTGGTTCGAGTCCAAGTCGTGACAAAACAAAGGAAGAAGTAATAGTCTAAAACTCTAGCCTAGCCCAGTGAATCAAGAGTAAACCACCACTAGCAATTGAATCAGTAAGCGCTTTGAACAGAATAAAGGCTGCTACTGTTATTGAATCAGCTGCACATGAATTTCACTCCATCAATAAGCCATGTAGGCAACTTAACCTAATTCCTTTGGAAAGGCTTTCATCGGCCTTTGGTACCTAGATATTTTCAATCCCCAATTCCCCTCGTACCAAGGAAGAGTTTTCTATCGACTATTCCTAGTGTCAGACTCGACAAATAAAGATAAGTACACGAAAAGGGATGAAAGACAGGACAAATGCCACAGAAAGAGTTGGAACTGCTTGAGAATTTGCTTCAAAAGGCTCCGCGTCTACCACTCCTGAAGGCCAATGAAAGTTTTTTCTATCAAATGGGGTGATAGCAGAGAGATCAGAAGCGACGGTAGTGCTAATGCTAGCAGTAGCAATAAAATAAATAGCCAATAGCAGGAGAAGGGGAATGGATAAGACTAATTGACTGCCTTTTTTCGCTGGGAAGGAAAAATTCCTTAAAAAAAAAGGGCATTGGCGACCTACTACTAAATACTTTATTTGTGAATGGATTCACTCTGAACGGGTAGCATTCCGACTATCCTTAACACATTGAATTCTAGGGAGGAATTCTTTTTTTTCCGAACTGGAATTCCCTGAAGCTCCCTTGTCTGCCTTAAGCTGATGTTATGAACTCCATTGAGATGGAGGGAAGATAGATTCAGGCAAACTAGAAAGGACAATAAAGACTAAGCATACTGACGAATAAGCAGATAAGAGTTGTTTAGCAGCCATATCAGAATCCAATAGCACTTCGTCTTCATGCACTTCATCTACTCGGACCAAGGCCTCTAGGCTCCCGACCCCTAGCAGTCTTGAAAAGCATTACCCGCAGCGAACAACTACAAGACAGCATAGGATCTCTTAGAGGCTTCGGCACGAACATAGACTTATAAACAGGCATAGGCTGATCTATCAGTTCCGCATAAAGATTCCGGACCGAGCAGCAGGATACTTTTTTCAGAAATGGATGGCTATACCCAGGAGCCGCTCGGGGCTCGATCTTCCTTGGCTTCGTTGCTCTTTTACACAACCATCTTCAGTCTTGACTTAGCCCTTTCAAGAGAACTCCCTTTGAGGCTAAGATCTATCACTAAGGCGGAAAGAGACCGACATCCAAGCGGAGCCATGCCGCTCAAGTCCCCGATTTATTCTTTCCGAAGAGCAGACCTTGAAATGGGCGTTGTCGGGCGGTTTCTGTGCTCTAGGCATTTTCATGAGCCGATTCAAACCCAGTTCTCTCCCACAAGCGGATACGACTGACTTTAGCAATGACGAGACCCTTACATCTACGTCTCAGCTATGGAAGTTCCACTCGGCATAGCCAGGATGGAGCTATTCTGTCTGTGTCTGTGGAATTTTTATGCCCGCCCTGGATAAGTACTTCAAGCTAAGCCACTTCCCTCCCGCGGGTCTCCCCATCGCATCGGTCAAAATGCCGAGAGGAGGAGGACTCAGGATGCGAGAACCTGACGGAATGGACCCAAGATAGTGGTCCTCTTTTCTTTTCTTCGTGGCCAGAAGGTCGCCTCCTTCACTTCGTTCTTTACCCAATTCCATTCTGCAGCCAGATCAGCCTTAGATAAAGAGAAAGAGAAGAGGAATATTGAAGACTTTCCCCTATCAATCATAGAAGCCAGCTAGATAGGAAGAGTAAGAAGAGGAAGGAGAATATTCTAGAACTAAAAAAGAAAGTCAGTGCGCACGGTACTTGACTCGGCACTCTTTCCTGAAGTCAATAATCAGAGTCAGCAGAAAAGTCACTAAAAGAATAGTCCATGGGAAATGGCACTGATTTCTATTCCTTTTCTTGAAGTGGTGGGGGCACTGAGTTTGAGTTCCTGCCGTTCCATCAGATGTTGCCGGGAAATCCTGCTATAGCTTCATCTTTTTTCAATAGATGATCAACCCGCTTTCGCGGAGGCTGAGTCAGTATCTGATCAAACTTTCTTTGGCCTCATCAGATGCTGTTTCCTAACCATCTTAAATCGAAGATAGGAAAGAGAGCTTGAACTGGACGCGAATCCAACTTCTGTAGCTTAATCAGTAAGTACCGGAGGACACCACTTTTGCTACCGAAGGGTATGGGCCCGAGTCGGGTGCGAGTCTTGCTGAACCGATTGGTACCACAGACGCAGGAGACAAAAGAGAGTAACCTATTGGCAAAGAAGCCCCCTAACAAGAAAAAAAAGGAGAACCTATTTTTTTGTTTTCAAGGAAGATAAAAAAAGTG